GGACTCAGCTGTTAGTTAGTACCCCCTTGGCTCGGTTTCGGGGTGGACCCTTTCACTCTATTTTATTATATACGCTTAGCGAAAAGAATGTTTTTTGATACACCTAGGACATGGATTCTATATGAACCAATGGATCGTGACAAGTCGTTACTACTAGCAATGACTTCCTCTTTCATTACTTCATTCTTTCCATATCCCTCTCCCTTGTTCTCAGTTACTCATCAAATGGCACTCAGTTCATATCTTTAAGTTCGATCATTAACAAGGTTCAAAGAAAGGGTGGGCCATTGATAAAGAATCGATTCCAAACCACAATGCTAGCAGATGGCGGCTTTTCTTTTCATTAATGAAACCTGCCAGTTATTATGAACTCAAATAAAAAAAGGACAACAAATTTGGCTTTTTCAGGCTTGTTCAAAAGAAAAAAGTGGGATATTCTCTTATCACGTTGGTATAGAATCTCCAAAGGGGAATTCAATTGAAGATGAATCTACGGCCGTAGCGATTGGTGAAGCCCTAGCCAGTCATCAAGTCGGAGACGGGGGGGATAACTTAGAAAAGCGCTTCTTGGCGTTTCTCTCTCAACGGAACCTGGTGCTTCTGTGGAAGAGACGGATCAACTCAACCGCAGTATTAAGAAATACAAGCGGCGTATCAATGGTGAACTTACTCCGATACCGGAGTACACTTTTCAGGCTGGTTCCTCTGCCGAACCCCATGGGGCTCGGAGTCCTGAAACAAATCTGACTTCCGGCTTTTGGCAGAATAGGTCATTCATGGACACACTCAAGGAGAAACCTCATAGACCTCCCATCTATACTGGAGATGAGGAGGAGGATGATGCCGAGGAGTTTGCAGTTGGGGAGATTGCCATGCATGCCTCAGACGAGCAACCTAGCGACAAGGTTGTTCCTCTTATGGATGTGTCTTCTGTGGACTTTAAGAAATTGTGGAAACCTTGGAGTAAAGCTCTTATCATCAAGGTTTTTGGGCGCAGTGTCTCCTTGGAGCAACGTATTCGAGACATTTGTAAATTGGAGTGGGACTGTGAGATTATTGATCTGGAGAGTGGCTTTTTTCTCACTCGTTTTTACTCCAAACGTGATTACCTTCATGTATTGAATAATGGACCCTGGGTGATCCTTGGTCATTCTTTAACTCTTACAAAATGGAGACCCAATTTTCGGCCATCTTTGGAAAAAGTTTCATCAACTCTTGTCTGGATTCATTTTCCGGAAGTGCCGATTGCATTTTTTGAAGAGTCTGTGCTGCTCCAAATGGGAAACCTTGTTGGGCGTGCTGTTAAGGTGGATGATACCACCATGGAAGTTTCTAGAGGAAGATTTGCTCGTGTGTGTGTTGAAATCGATCTTTCCAAAAAATTCCTAGAATTTCTTTGCTGGGCTATTCACAACTGGTGGAATATGAAGGTCTTCATCTAATTTGCTTCTATTGTGGTGAGTATGGACATCGCATGGAAGGATGTCCACAGAAAGGTGGTGTAGATGGGAGTGTTCAGAATACCTCCATTAATGATCTCAGATAAGCCCACTCCACTCTATCAAAGGCTTTGCTCATATCCAATTTGAGTGCCACATGATTATTCCCTGCAGAGCTAGAGTTAAGAGTGTGAAATGCCTCAAAAGCTATTATTGAGTTATTAGTGATAAGCCGATCTTTGATGAACGCACTCTGAGATTCATCAATAACTGAAGGCAACACCCTTTTAGTCTATTCGCCAAAACAAAAACTAATAAGCTTATACACAACATTGCATAAGCTTATAGGCCGAAAATAAGTAATCTCACGGGCATCTTTGATCTTTGGAACAAGAGTAATATAAGTGCCATTGATATCTTTAATATCAGCCATATCATTCAGAAAAGAGAGGACAAATTTAGCTACCAACAATGTGCCAATATTTCTGAATAAAAAGTGCATGCAGTAAATAATACCCTGGTGATTTCGTAGGGTGAAGCTGCTTTAAAGCAATTTGTACCTCATCTGCCGTGTAAGTTTGAGAGAGCGACTCTGCTTCCTCTGGTGATAGACAGCGATCAATTAACTCATCATCAATACTGCCGCCGGTGCCATTAGAGGTGAAAATATCCTTTAAGTATCTTAACAGCTTCATTTGCTATTCCATCCCAAGTATCAGTAACAAAATGGGCAGCCAAACTTAAGCATTTGAAATCTGTTTTACGTGCCTGGAATAGAGATCATTTTGGGAATCTGCATCGTAACTTGAAGCTTGCTGAGGATTCTGTTTTACGGGCAGAGCAAGACTATGAGTGTTCTCCCACTCCTTCTAATAGGAGTTCTCTCAACAATGCAAGAGCCAACTTGATATTTCATTCCCGCTGCGAGGAGACTTTTTGGAGAAAAAAATCCAGAATAAAGTGGTTGAAGGAGGGTGATGCTAACACTTCTTTCTTCCCACCCTACCAGCCCCCCTTTTCCAAGATCTTGCTTAGCTAGCTTGCCGGCTATATCCGAAAAAGACTGAGAGAAACTACCCGAGCAACTATCCTATTGAAATCCATTTCTTTTCTCAACAGGTAATTACACTTTACACTTTTTGCATCTATCCCTATAAAACTATTCCCCTATCCGGATCTTAAGTTAAGTATGTGTCACTTCCTTAAATAGCTAGTCTTGTCCTTCTATTCCTTTTCCTTTATTTCATTTCTTTGTCAAAATTTGATGTCAATTACCTGCGACGTCTTATTTCAGCCGATTCGTGCTAAGGTCAACAATTGAATACTCGTATTCCGATGGTCGAAAATATCCATCACACCTCACACCCTGATTAGAGTTAATCAATGTCATGAAGGAGCCTAGTGTCCTATTTGACTCCTACATTGCCTACGCTTCGAACCTCCTCTCTTTCATTTTCTTCGAAAAGAAGCATAATCCCTTATGATTCACTTCATTAAGAACCTATTCCTATTCATGCGAAAAAGCGCATTGTATTCCATCTTCCTTAAGTTAAGCTTTTGTTTGATTAAACCAAGGGATTCGTGTTCAATTCAATTGCACAAGCCATTCTAAATGAAGATTCGATTGGCATCTGTCTTAGCCCTCTTTTCCTCCCTAGCTTAATTGAATACCAGCTTCCTCTTTTTTTTGAATATTATATGTCACTTCCTTGTCCTATTAGTATGCATGGGGCTCTAGGTTGCTTTCTTTGATCTTATCTGCTCACGAATGGTCTGCTTAAGCCAAGAAGATCGAAATATCTCCGATAAAGACAAAGACCTGGAAATCGTAGCAAAAAGAAAATTTACCTAGAAAGGAAGGGGGCGTAAAAGACTAGAATCGAGGACGTAACTCTGTGGATTTTCCATTTTGAGTTCCTCTTCGAAGACAGGAAAAATGCAAGTTATCCCAATTGTCAATTATCTGCCTGTCAGCTAGGCACAGGAGAAGGAGAAGGAGTAGAAAGCGAAATAAGAAAAAAGCGGAAGACCAAGCCAATCTGGAGATAGGAGAGTCCAGTCACGGTAGACAATGAATAGAATAGGGGCAGGCGCAGAAGAGCGAGGTGATATTTCGTTGTGTTGGCCTTGGCGCACCCATCCGAAAAAGAAGGTGATAGAAGTGGATAGGAATCTGTCTATAGAATGCCCCATTGGGCCCTAAAGGGGGAACCCTATCCCTTTGATAGGTGAATGATTGACCAAACTAACTTAGCTTCCTTTCCCGGCTACGGGCTAAGCTAACTCGTTTATCCGATAGTTCCGTTCACAGGTTTTGCCCGCTTTATTCACCTGCTTTGACCCCGTCATTAGCCCTTTTTCTGCTTAGTGCTGTTTTAGGGCTTGAAGCTTCATTCAGATCGTATACTTTCTCCCGGGGCTAAATCCCAGACTTGATATTCTAAAAGTGGCTTGGGTGGATCCCATGTACGAAAAAGGCTAAGGTACCCCCCCGCCTGTCTCGCTGCTAGTCTATATCATCCCAAACTCTTCGCAAAGAGCAAATCCATCACCGGCCTTTATCACACGTTGTTTTTTCAATAGTGAATGGGAAACCTGCCTACTCTTCATTGGCCGGGCGATAGTTAGGTTGAGTCGATCAATAGGCTTTGAACCAATAAAATAATAGATTCTAATATAACAAACATATAGGAGATCCGGTTGGGGGAGGGAGAAGTGAGGGCTCAACTCTTACACCAGGAGAGCGGCGGGAGATGCCAAATCTTGAAAGTGTGTCGTGAGTGCTTGGAATAGAGCATCAGGTAGCTATTCAGCCATCCTTTCTTTCCTATCCCTTGCATAGTTTAGAAACTAAGTGATTTCCATACCAAGGAAAAGCCCTATGAAGCTTATCAATTTCATCACACACACTGATTGGAACCCTTGAGGACTGCGTTAAACCTGTATACAGGAAGAGCAGAGGAAGGAGATTGAATGAACCGACGTCGTCAATAGTAAACTAGAAAGTTGATAGTATAAGGTAAATAAAAAACAACAGACACGGTCAAAATCTTTCTCTTTTTTCTGTTTGACAGTCTCCTCTCTGTCTACGCTCGTTCCTTACCTAAAACTTTCTACGTTTGGTCCCTTCCACCTTGGCTAACTAACTAACAAGAGATGATCTATTACCAGCCCGCCCGGGCTGTCTCGCACCGAAGCGCCTGAGACATATAATGTGAACAAACAACTACTGGTTACGAAGTGGTCTCAAAGAACTCTAGTTAGAAAGGAGAAAGGGGGGTTCGCTAAAGGAAAGGACTATCGGTTCAGCAGCCACTAACACTAAGGTTTCTGCCTCTGCCGAGCTATGAGATCACGCCTGAACGCCTTTTCCTTCAGTCTGGATCGGAGTTAGCCTTCGTTTTTTCCCAAAGAGAGATGGAAATATCATAAGAGAAGACAAATCGAAATAGCGAAATAGTTAGTGGCCGAGGGATAGGCCGACATCCGACTTCCCAGGATTGGCAGGGATTGATGAAAGAAAAGAGAAGGGAAGCAAATAGAGAATTGTGTTTTAATGAGCCGGCCCCTAATGTCCTAATCTTTGGATTGGAAAGTTTGAGATTGAGGAAGGGCATTTACCCCTACTCCCCTCCCTCCTTTGTCTTCTCGGGCAAGCCCTATGGGGTTGGGGCGCGATATTTCTTCTTTTCGATTCAAGGTGCCGTCTCTTGACGAACTTCAGACCTTTCCTATTCCTATTGCCCGTACTAAACCTAAAGCACCAACAGCGGATAAGAGAACTGTGACAAGAGAGCCATTCTTAGCCCTTCGAACTGAACTATCTGGCATCTTCTTTCTATTCAAAAGAATATCCTTCGCTCCTACTAGTTCCTGTTGGGTAGAGTCAATTGCTCTAAGTAAGAGCTCACCCTTACTTAGCTTAGTCTTCTCGAAGGATATAAAGGTCCGTGCTTCTCCTGTGAGCGAGTCCGAAGTGGGCTGCTTGCTTTCAAGGGCTAGGATTTCCCTGCTTCAACGTGAGGAAGAAGCTCAACAGTTGCATAGGACGAAGCTCGGCTAATACTACTAGATCACAAAACCGATTATGAAAAAGAATCCATTGAAAATCAAGAAAAGGCAGGACTATTCAATATCTTTTACTCTTAAGAAGCCTACAAGAAGAAGCTTTGGTCTCGTTCACAAAGGTTTCAGTTTGAGTCTTCCGAAGATAGATGAGAACTGCCTTACGAATTACACTACTTTTCCCAATCTTCAAAGATAAATCGAAAGTACACAGCCTCAAAGGCTTCCAAGAGAGAACTTTCAAGATAAGTAGCAATTGCTAAGGTCTGCAAGAGTGAAATCAAATTCAACCATTCAATGGTGCCCCAGACTTCTCCACATTTGCGAATTCTCTCTAATAGAATACTGCGTCTCCAGATGATGCTTCAAGAGGGTGATCAAGCGAAAGAACTTAGTCCGGTTAGGGCAGATGTTACTACAGGTGCTAATGATAGGTGGAACCACCAATATGATCACGAACGTACGGGGGGCTTTCTAGGTATCCAGAGTCTGCACAAGAAGCCGTTGAGGCGACAGGTGAAGAAAGAGAATAATGGGAAACCTTGGAGAGGAGCATATTTAGCCGCCGCCCGAAAGCGCCTAAAGACTGACCTGTTGAAAAAGGTCCCATAGAAGCAAAGGGGAAGTAGGCATCTACAAGCGCCATTGACTCTTATACGAATACGATGATATTATACCGGTCTTATTTTCCTCCTGTTGGTAAGTTCACATCCTCAGTAGTATCTCTATAGACTCTATAAAGAATTGAGAGTTGGTCAACGATTTTCTCCTTAACAACATCTATCGCTAAATCAGTTATCTTTGTTTCCATATTAAGACTATTCATTTGATGGAACATTTGGCCTGCTCTAACGGCTAGAAGAATAGCTAGAGGCACAGCCCAAAGAGCGAATAGGACTTTCTTTTTCGCGGGTATCGCCACGCGGCTTAATCCCGATCACTCCTTCAAGAATAGGAAGCAATAATAGAGCGAATCCGTAAGAGAGTACTCCCCTTTCTTAAGAGATAGAGCAATCGTCACTCGACAGCTCAAAACTGACCAGTACAAAACCATGTGATCTGTCCTCGTTTACGTACCCCACTGGCACTAGCCTAACGCCCTGCCTACTCGTCTTTAACTGGCTTATTTGTACCCAGCTACATGATGGAAGTCCCCTCGGCCAATCGTCACTCGACAGCATAGTCCTTTCCTACCCCAAGCCAGTACACCCACTACTCCCTCTACACTATTCCTCTCTACAGGCCCTTTTTTTCTCTCTCTCTCCTCCTAAAAAGAAATAAACCTCCTCGCACCTCTCCGGGATGACGTCTTACAGATCCGGCCAGCTCAACACTCACCTTCCACACTTAGTATGGACTTAATGTTGTTAAAGCCCTTACGCTTTCTGGATAAGGAGAGTTGTTTAGTTACGTGCTCTTTCCTGAGCTATAATTTTGCAATAACCTTTTCCTTGTTCGTGACATTATGAGAAAAATTTGCATTTTTATCTCCTTCCTCTGAATAGTGATCATGAGACAGACCAGAAATCAGTCAGCATATCTAGCTCGCATTTAGGATACCTCAGATGTAAGAAACATCATTTAATTGCCAACAAGTACCACAAATTAAAATCAAGAACATTATTGTCAACGGAGATTATTATATATAAAAATAACCTGCATTTATGGTTTCCTTTTTCCATAAACCAGTAAAAGAAATGGGGGGAGCGAAGGAAGGGGAAGCTTGGATTCTGAAAATGGAGCTGGTTGTTTTCCATGAGATGGCGCTGTGTTAGGGTTACCTGTGGGAACGACCGAGAGGGAGGAAGAAGATGTTGTTGATGAGCTGGACTTGACCAGGCTTACTGAGGAACCCACCCTCGCATCCACGTGATGTTCCTTGGATACCAACCAAGGCCAAAGCCAAACGATTGGACTGCTTTTCTGGGCCTGGACCTACTTTAGAGAGGTCTTTCGGCTTGGAACAGCTCCTTCAGTTACGGAAAGTGGATCACGCTCGGCGCATAGGAATTCTTCCCTAGGCAAGGGGTACTTTTTTTAATGCTTTTGTGGAAGGTTGAACCCAACGAGCAAAATGAAATGGAGCGAGTAGTATAATAAATTCCTATTCAGATATTGGTCTTTTCCGCTTGAGATTGCTCTTACGGGGGCATCCGAAGCTACGGAAAATTGAATTCATACAAGGGCGATCTTGATCTTTTATTCGATAGAAGGATACAATCACATCCATCGTTGGAGAGGTCCGTAGATCACTCCTAAAAGCAAGCTTGAAAGGGTGAAGCGTGCAAGTTGAAGCACAGTTGCTTTCTTGGGAATCAGTCTGCCTTTGTTTTTACACGTCAACATCCCGGGAGTGAGCACTCCACTGAAGTATGTGGAAGTGGTGGGATATCGCGAATCGAGATGTAGATGAAGTCGTCATTGAGTCATGTAGAATCCGAGACTTTAGCGACACGAGATCATGGAAAGGGATTCAGTAGGCGTGGAGTTCGAGATGGCCATAATGGATGTGCTTTTCGGCTCATTATGCGACAAAGTCATATGTCGCTGACTACTCTTTATAGTGATAGTGACCTCGGAAATGGGACACTTATTGGACATATACAAGGCCCAGCAGCAGCTTCTCGAAACTACCGGAGCTACCTTATCAGACGAGGGAAGCTACCCACCTGCAAGAGCTAGGAGCACACTGACGGTAGCCCTTCCCTCTTATTGACTTCAACAAATGGGATCCATAGGACAAGGAAGGAAGGTTTGGAACCCTTCTCCCACGAGGACGAGGGCTGACTTCCTTCGATACAGGATTCCGAAAGGACGGATCCTCTTACTTTGGAATGGAGCGAAGGCGCACCACTTTAGTCAACTCGAAGAAGAGGAAACGGAAGCAACCTTTCGGAAAGATTACCAGGCGAGGGGTTAGAACTGCCTTAGACCAGTCCTGACTTTACCTGATTGTGTAAGAGACTAGGTTCGTCTGGCATGGCGGGCAGGGAAGACAACTCACTTTGAGAGCTAGTCGCCTTAGTCTTGTTGACTTAGCTTTAGAGGAGCTCACCAAGAAAGAGGTCTTCGGGCGTATTACGAGAGAGTTGAGAAAGAGACTTGGGAAAGCAAAAACTCCTCTCATTTAAGAAATGAAAACCCAACCCAGTACCATCCTGTTGACAAAATAGAGTATTCAGAATATGAAACGGCGGAATTCATTGACGAATATCGGCAAAGCAGACTGATTAAGATCAATGCTGGTAAACCATCTTCTTCAAAGGCTTTTATTTGTTAAATAATAGAGTTTCTGGTCGCCCGGCATACGCGCTTCTTTTTCTATAACACGCTTTCTCTAGTGTATAAGAAAGACTCGACTCTTTCCCAAATGGAACCAGATATCCTCTTTTTTGTTGCCCAATAGGGCCCCTCTCTGAATAAGCCCTTTTGCTTAAACACATTTCGTCGAGTAAGACAGCACAATCACGGTGGGAACAAGCTTCAAAGTTGCCCGCTGCTCTTTCCTGTTGTGGAATCAAGCCGCATTCTTTACGCAATTCATTGATCTGATCGGGACCTTAACCTCCCCCCTCGGTACTTTTTATGAGTTTAGTACTTTACCTAGATTGAGAAGAGGCAAAAGGCTAAGAAGTTTCCCATTGGCGGATGAATGCCCATTTTTTTTGAATAAGGAATTCTTGGGTAGCTGGATCAGAACGTTCGCTTAGCCTTAGTGTAACCCACAAACGATAAGGGAGATTGAAAAGTATTGAGCATGTAGAACTGCTAGCTTGATTGTAGGACCCTCATTGCCCGCACCTCTTCTTCCTATCAATCTTCTCTTTCCGGTGGTGCAGCGGGCAAAGTCCTATCAGGGGCATTTTACTTTTCTGGGTCGAGTACCATTCCAGGAAAAAGACCTTCTTTCTCTTTTTTCTTTTCGCGGTTGACCGCTTTTGTGGTGGGAGAAGCCCTTCAATGGTGCAAATGCAAATGACTGTACAAGGAAGGAGTTATTCTAAATGACAGATCGGTGTGCTTTAAGTGTGCTCTCTATCGTCAAGCCAAGTAGTGAAAGCATGGAAAGGGCAATTGACTGATGGCAGCAATCTGGGTGAGTAGGACCGGGGCTAGTGACTCCTTGCTATGATCAACCTGTAATGGGGGCTTTGCTGCTAAATACCTTATTTTGGTTCTCGCTCTACCGTAATTAGCATAAGCTCCTACCAAGGAGAGTCCTTCAAATCATCTTTGATCGCTCATGATCCCGGATGGAATAAGCTCGCATTCTACCACGGATCATCTCTCGCTCACTCACCCAACCCGTTTCCAAGACCTATTTGCAATTCCCATATCCCGCCAAGAACTCTTTTTATTGACTTTGACTTACCATCCTTACATCAAAAGAGCACTCGTTATTGGCAAAGGTGCTTTACTCTGTTCTAATCTCATCCCCGTACCTTGCTCAAGCTGGAGATTTAGTAAACATTCTTTGATTTCACCAGTTAGCCACTGAGTCTCTGTTCTCTGTGGAAGAGCCCTTTACGCTTGTGAGCTACTGGCATTCTACCCAGTCTCGCTTATGGCGCTAATTCTATTCCCCTTCGGTCGAACCAGAGAGTGGAGAGAAGAGAATCTTATCATGCAGCATAGAAAGAAGAGGTGCAGCTGTATGAGCGATAGGTTGGAGCTCAAACCTTCAGACCGGATCCCAAGGGAAATCTTTCAAGAAGAAAGCACTAACTCATTGGATGTTGACATTGCTGGCTTGAGCGGACGCAACAGCCAAGCTGAGAAGGAATCCTATTTAGCCCTAAAAGGGAAACCTACCGCTAGAGACTATCTTAGAAAGTGTCTGGAATCCCCTTCAGTGCCAAAAAGTTGTAGAACAACAATGGCTTCCTCAGGCTAGGATCATTCTTGAAGAGGGTCACCACCATTGGGCTATGGTATGAAATTCCAGCAGGTAAGAATTAAGCTTCGGAATTAGTAAATTGAGCAAGCCATGCTCATGCTGGGTTAAGACTTTTTCTATGTCTAACTTCGAAGTAATGACTCTGATTCCCCCACTTCTCTTGCTCCAAGTAAACCTGCAACCTTTAAATTGAAGGTCACATAAGTGAACTTCTTTAAAGCTTTCAATCACATTGGCAGTAGCTATAGGATGAACATTCTTTCCCCCAACCCCAACTTTTTCATGGCTGGCATACTACCTTGACTTAAGGAATTCCCCAAGACCTTCTGTACGATAGATTGCTAATTTTACAGCGGATATGTGACATCAACAGCAAAATATTAATTCGAAGTTAACCCTGTTGAGGGTCTTTCACCGATCCTTAGGTATGGTTGACTTGACTGATTAGGCTCACGGGCCTTAGCTTAGATTGGACAAGTAAACTTCCCTTAATAAAGGACATAGGCTCACCAACCGAAACGACTTTGACTGAGAGGGGAAACCCCTAAAAGATGAACAAAGCGAGCTGAGTTGCCCATGCTTTATCCATCTGACCTGCTCCCTACTTCGCGGGACTAACCAAAGAGACGAGCAACTCGCACTAGTCGTAACAGCAACAGGTTTCAGCATCCTCATATGCTTCCTAGCCGGAAAAGAAGGACTTATAGGTAACTAACCTGTGTGACATACCCAATAGCTCTTCCAAAAGGGTCCTACTACTCCCATTCATGAACAACCTGTAAGGGTAAGGCCAATGGCATAACAAAGACTCATGTAGTTAAAGAGCTACTACCTAGCGAGGTTCTTTCAGAACTGCTACTAATACAATGGCTAGTTGAGCAAAGCCAATCTCCTAAAAGGTCCCACAGGTCTAGAAGTATGGCATATGTTGTAGATTCGCCGACGAGGAAGTAGTCGATTTGCTTGATTACGTCTACTTCTAAGACATAGTACTCTCTATTCCTACATGAATGAATCTGTCACCATAGCAAAGTAGCTAAATCCTAGTAGTTGATGAATGAAGCTGAGCCATACTATTTATATTTTGGAAAGAATTTTTCTTTAACTAAAGCTATAGCTATAATAAGTAATTCCTTTAAGGAAGAGAAGCAGACTTGTAAGGAAGGGAATTCACAAGACTAAGACTTCTATTATAAGTTTATTTTTCTTTCGCAGCTGATATGCGACAGCGGATCAGCGGCATCAACTATCAACTAATAACAGTGGATACGCGACATAGCTAGATTCTGGAACAGCGGGTATACGCTAATCAGCTACAGCAACAGCGGATGTGCTTAGGATTGCTTTTTCTGTCAGACCTGTAAGCGGGTTGGCTGGCACTCATACTCACACGGATTGGACTTCAACCTTACTAGGCCTAAAAGTGTTCCCTCTTCCTTCGGGTGTACTAAGACTATTTCTTTCATAGAATATTCCTCTCATCAGGAAATTCTTTTTTTTGAGACTTCAATTGAGGTTTACGCTCTCGTTACAGGCAGATGAAAAGAGGAATGCCTTAAGTAAGAAGTTAGTGACCAGTACCATATTTAGTAATTGAAGTCTCGGGTCGGTTCTCACGCCAAACTTCCTTTGTTTCGGGCAAGTACAATTACAAAGAAAAGAGAAGGTCGGTCCCGTACCCGAAGAAAGGCTAGACCGAAAGTCCCGCGGGTTAGGTGCGACGCTGAAGGTGGAAGTCCAAAGCTTAATAAGGTGGAAGGCGAAGCTAGAAAGCTCGTATACAAAATCAACCTACAATCTCATTTCGATGATAAGTTTCATAGCTGGGATTCTCTCTGAATGAGAAGTCTCGCATCTTGGCATTCCGCCTGTGGCTAATAATTAAATTGAGAAAGTTCCTTGACTTTATGATGATATACCGCGCACTGGCGTTGGCCAGCGGATGGCTATACTTTTTAGTGTTATTTATATTTTGTATGCAATGAAGGCAGGCTCATAGGGGAAATCCCAAACAACGGATATAGGCTTCGGCCAATAGTGCTCTTTGAAGCTTTCTTTCTAAGGAACCAAGAGAGGTGGCCAAACCAACCCAAGCTATAGAGATGTTCCACAAATATCTTACTTGAAGTTCTGTTCCGAGTGCACTAAGCGAAGAGGCAACTTGTTATATATATATAGGGAGCCGTGCATGTTAATAGATCTTCTTCTATACTAGCCCCGGTTAAGGCGCCAGACGAGGCGCAGCCCGGCGGCTTCTTTCTTCCGGGAGTGGCCAACACAACTAACGAGCCCTAAATCCTAACTTCGACCTTTTTCTAGGAACAACAATGCTGCTCCCACCTGCTAACAGCACCATAAAGATGCGGCTGATGTACGTATGTAGCCCTTGCGTCGATCTTACCTCCGCTGCCTGCCCGTACGCGGGTCGACTCACAAGAAATGCAGCTAGCTCGCCAACTAACTGTTCATGTTTGAGTTTGTTGGCTTGCTCTTGCTTCATTGTTATTTAGACACTACCTGAATTTACTTACTTGGTAGCCTACGTGAGTATCCGGATGGATAGAGACCGATCCCTTTCTACATACATAGCCCCACCCCCAGATACATACATACTTTTCTTCCTTTCTCCCATTCTGAACGAACCTGAATCTTAGCTCTTCTCTTTCTTATGTATTCTTACTACTATTACTTTATAAATCCAAATCGGGCCGGCTTTTAGGAACCGTAACGTATTGGGGTAGTACGCCTGGAACAAGAGGGGTCGTCGTACAATTTCGGCGATTACAAAAGGAGTATATCCCTCTCCCTTAGTGTCTTTCCACTTCCGTCGTTCAGGAACAAACACTTCGCCTAAGTCTTTTGAATCCCGGCCCGGCTTTTCCCCACTAACTAATTAAGTTTACGACCACTGAACAAACTTGGTTGACGAAGATGGTTTATGCGCCGCTAATGTAGCGGCTTGTCGAGCATTTGACAAACTCACACCATCCATTTCAAATAGGAATTGTCCCGTGGACACACGAGCAACCCAACCCGTAGGATTTCCTTTTCCTCTTCCCATTCTTACTTCTGTAGGTTTCCCAGTAATAGGGTAATCCGCGAGAACTCTTACCCATATCTTACCATTTCTTCGGAATTGTCCGCTCATAGCACGATGGAAGTGTCCGACTATAGCCCGACGCGCTGCTTCAATGGCTCGATATGAAAGACGACCAGCTCTACAACTTTTAGTACCATATCTTCCAAAACCAAGTTGTGTACCGTCCGGTTTGCAACGCCTACTACATCTGCCTTTACGATATTTACTATATTTCGTACGTTTCGGATATAGCACGCCCCCCTTTTTTTTTACTATATGAAATCCACACTTTGACACCTAAGATTCCGTAACGAGTAGATACTTCCGCAGAAGCATAATCGATTTTCTGGTTAAATACATTACGAGATGTTTTTCCATACTTTCCGCATTCAGTTCTAGCTATTTCTGCACCTTCTAATCGACCTGAACAACATATACGGACCCCCTCCACCCCCTTTGTCATTACTAATGGAATATCCTTCACTATTTTACTAAAAATGGAACGAAATGATCTTGTTTTGTTCCTCGGTTGAAAAGAGATGTCTTGAGCAATCGGGGAAGCACTTTGATAAACAGATTTTATCTTGACCGATTCAATTAAGGTATTAGTGTTTGTTCTATTAGACAACAAAGATCGCATTTTTTTCACTTCGTTCAAATAAGAGTTGTACCCGTACGGAATTCTTCTCTTTCTCAGTATGATCTCTATCATCATCTCTATTCCCTTTATCAATTCTCCTATCCTACCTAGGTCTATGAATTTCTCTATCAATTCCATTACCTTAGCCTTACTCATGAGGTTCCAACATTTTATCCTTGATTTACCTAGGAGTTGTTCCCGGGCATCCTCAAAAAAAAGGTTATTATACACCCCAACCCCATCCCTTGGAAAAAAAAAGGTAGCACCGAAGAAAGGAAAGAGCGAGGTGGTGGTTTTTGTTGTTCCCGCGAAGCGAAGATCATTTGCTTGGCGAATGAAGTGGGTCAACCTCTTTTTGGCTTCGGCCAAAGACTTTTTCTCGCTGGTCGAGCTTTCTACAAAAAAAGCGATGCGAGAACGTATTCTCTTATCTAAGCTTCTTTCCTGTGCATTAGCTCTCCCCATCGTAGATGGTTCAGCTACGCCCGGTGCCACGAAATGATTGAGAACTACGACGGGGTCGAAATTAATTTTGTTCTTTGTATTCAATAAGTATTGCATGACCAAATAATTCAAGGAAGGGCGCACTGCAGGGAGGGTCTTTTTAAGTAGATGACTCGTCGGGCCGTTGGAGCGGGACTTCTTTGGGAAAAAGAACTTGAATAATTTGGTTTTTCTGAAGGAGTCATCATTTTCTATCAGGAACGCTATGTCATTTACAACCCCGGCGTATTTCGGATGCTTGAAGGCCCCGCTGACCCGAAGTGATTTAGAAATATTCTTCTTTATCGATGGTGATCGGTCATGGTATGCATAGCGTTGCTTCTTTTTCGGCCAAATCCTGATTTCGTTTTGCTTCTCCCGATCGTCGAGCCTGATCGAATCGACTCTTTTCCCTGCCCCCCGGCCTCTCACTTCCTTTCGTTCTTCTTCTGTACCGTCGTTTGAATGAAGACACCCGATCGGCCCGACTTTCCCAAATGCCCACCACCGGGCCTTCCCCTTTCCGGGTCTGGATTTATCGCGTCGTTTCAGTCGTCGTGGTCGACGGGGAAGAAAGAAATGAATGAATGTTCTTTTGGGAAAATGTAGAATAATACACCTACCGAGACGAAAGCCAAAGGTGAGTCTCGTAGGTGGACGTATCGAACCGAAATAAGATCTCAGATTGACATCTTGATACACTGATTTACCATAATAATAAATAGAGTCAATGGTGACTCCGCCGTGGGAAGAGACGCTTCCTTCTTGCGGGAGGCTTCCATTCACCAGCGCAGACTAAAAGTGCTCTCCGAACCGTGCTGGATAGTCGCCCATCACACGGCTCTCAAACCCAACCTGTGGTGGATCCCGGGAGACAAAGTCAAAGCGCTTGATCCTTTGCCCCATACTTTGAGATACTCCTCCTCGCCGATCAAGGCCATTAAGGTCGTTCTAGGCTTTTCTTTAAGCCGCTATCGTTTGGTTCGGATAAGTAAAGTCCCTTCGCTCAGGTGGTCTTCCCCTATCTTCCCTAACGTTCAGAGTTGTTCTGATTTGAAATGAGAAAGGAGCACCGGCCGAGCGCCATGAATGAATACGAAATTGACAGCGGAGGGTGCTATGTTTTACGGGTGCATTTTCGACTGAGTTCTAGCTAGTAACATGTCGATTACAGGAGGTTGGTAAGAACTGAGGGACAATGCCCCCCTAACTTAAGTGGGCCCACCAGCGAAGCAACTGGTACTTGCGGGGGGCGGTTTGGTTTCGTGCAACGCCCTCGCAGCAGGAAGAGGCAGTTGTCATTTGAAAGGAAAGGCCTTTTGTATAGGGCGGCGTTAAGCACCTGCCCACCCTGATGAAAAAGCCTATATATCTTATTAGTAATAAAGGCCCTGCAATCAAAAAAGAGCGCTAACGCGCATCCCTTTTCTTGCTTTAGTTTGATTGCAGCTAGCGCGCTTGACTAATATAAATAATAGAAAGGGTAAAGGTTCTTCTCCTGTTTTACGAATCTACAAAACTCTTTACTGAACGAGACTCCATCCATATCCCTACTAGTGGTTATTCTTTTTTTTTCCATTCTATCATTTGTTTGACAGCTTAAACTAGGCTCCACTTTAGATTTAGATAGGGTTTTTTGGTCTTAATCAAAATAGGTCAAGCAAGGGCGCGTCGGAACGATCGGTAGCTGCTTAGTCTCATCCGAGAGTAGAATCTCCTTTTACTTTACTGCTTTTTTTTTTCTTTGAAAAATCAAAATAAAGAAGGGGGTCGATTTAGGCTCCTTCCCTTCCACTGCATAGCTGCGCTAGCAGGTACTACGAGCCCTCTGTCCCACGCATCTAACCAGCTCGCGTGGTTCACCGGTTCCACCGAAAACTCTCATTTATTGAAGCGGAGCATAGTGCGCTTTAGGCGCCGAGCGAGAAACGTCTCTTCTTTCGTTTCGGTTTATTCACTGATCTGAAACTTAGCACTTCTTTTCTTATTGATTCCAGGGGCGGCGGCATTATTGAATGAAGTCTATCCGAACCGAATTAGCACTTCTCAGATCAGGCTAGGCCTCTCCAGCTGAGCTGGGCGCCGGGCCCCTGAATGCGCTAGCGATTGACACATAGGGGAGTGGTTGCCCGGGTTTCTCCGCCTGGTATCCTGCACCTCGCGTTCATGATATCTACATTCAACTGTGCCCCAGAGACACGGTCGAAGCACGCCCACTGAGTGGGCTTCTTTCACGACATGCTCTAGTCCTGGGTGTCTTCCAGTGGTCTTCCAGCCTTAGAAGAAGTCGTGTCCGCCCCGGACATCTGCAACGTCCTCCCACACCTTTTTTTATATTTAATGGGACAAACTGAAGGAAAAGACTGACCCATTCGGTGACTTTCGCGGTCGCCCTCACTGAACCAACTTGAATCTGAACTACGATTCAGATCAAGTCTTACCGAAATCGGATTTCCTTTTCGCGCCATATGTGCTTAGACTTTACTTTTTCCCCTTTTTTCTTCCCGGTCCAATATTTGTTCTCGAAGGTCTTCGTTTCCGTGTAGAAGCAAACTCTCCAAATTTATGACCAACCTTTCCTTCAATAATCTTACAACGAACAGAAGTTTTTCCATTGTAAATTCGTACGGAGCAATCAACGAATTCCGGCGAAATAGAAGATCTACGTGACCAAATTTTCCTGTTCAAAAGAAGATCTCTCTTCTTCTTCATTCTCAAGAGGAATGCATCAACAAAACTGCCCTTCCATATAGATCGTCGTGGCATGAACTCAGAATTTCTTACCTTCGATTCCGCCCTGAAGGCTAGCTCCTACTCCTACTCCTTCGACTCCTGAATCCTCGTTGGTCCTTATAACACTCTCGGCTGCCTCCGGTCCGGTAGGTCGGTCGCCCTCTAGCCAGTGACTAGCTCCGCTATGGAGCTACGTGTACACCGCCACGTCGAGACTCTCTTTCGAAAGTGGGATCACCACCGGCTTTAAGAAGAAGGAAAGATCACTCCTAAATGCAGCCGTGATCTTATATACGATACCACCAGACGCGCCTTGGTACTTCCATCCACCAATCAAGGCTAGTGGAGCGAAGAGAGCCAAAAAGGTGAGCGCCCCTACGCGAGCCTTAAGGCCTCTTACTATAGAAAGAAAGGGTGTTAGCGCTTTACTAGATAGAAAGGGGCAAGCCAAAACCTACTCCTAACAAGTAGCTGAGTTCGGCTTTCAGGGCTACCTACTTGAGGGCTTCTTGTAATATTATATAAAGAAGAGCCCCTTAGGGCCTTTTTGTTTAAGGGCAGCTCGCCTTTTGAATAGAAGGAAGTGGAAGAGCGGAGGTGATTTCGGTAAACCGATGCATGAGCTGAGGCTCCCATGTCCCGCCGACCGTCCGAAAAAGTCAGGTCGTAAAACGAACGGCTCATAGGGAATCAGAAGCAAGCAGAGTCAAAGGCGGGTCAACCTCACATAAGCGGAGGGGGAGGCACATTCATGAAAAGCGAGAAGCCGTGCCGCGGGGGACTGACCCACTATGAATAGAGCTTACTTACGGGGAAGAGTAGGAACATCTATTAGTCCGTATCGTGGGTCTACTTGTTACAAAAGACGAACATCCCCATTCCAAAACATTCACATAGGTCCTCGGGCAGACATCGCAAAAGGGGACGAAAAGAGTCTATTTACCTTACAATATTCCGGAATGTATCATGGCTCCGTCTATTCATTAAAAAAAAAAAAAAGAGTTCTGCATCTCGGAGGGGCTGGGGGGCGTGGGGAAGAGGGGGAGGGGGGCTACGAGCCCTCTCTCGTTGTTGTTCCCGGACCACCCATCCCCTCGCCCGGCCCGGTGAGAGGTGAGATCAGATTTCTCGAACGAGGTGAAGTGATAGGAAGAGAATACTGCTGGCGGGAGATCTCTATTCATTTAAAACCCCCTAGTAAGGGGAAAACTAAAGTGTGCTCCTCACCAGCTGAAGAAAGGCGCTTTGGAAGCTTACTTTAGACTTTATTATTATTTTATTAAAAGGGGAGGGGGTGTTAGCGCTTTACTAGATAGAAAGGGGCAAGCCAAAACCTACTCCTAACAAGTAGCTGGATCGAAGTAGTCAATTTTCCATCCGCCCGCCAGCAGCAGAGGGGGTTCGATTCCCGTTATACGCGATGTGGCGAAAAAGACTGATTCAACGAGATATGACGTGTCTGCATTAAGATTTAAAACTTGTCGTCTACTTTCAGGAAATGTTTGGAAGAGAGAACTTACAATAATACAACGCCGCATTCTCCAAAGATTGAGAAACAAGAAGAAATCTATTAAGAGAAAGATTTATTCGAGAGAAAATCTTAACAGTTACATCCAATCACAAACTACACGCAAGTTGTCCCTTTTTCATGGAGATTTACCCATCACAGAGATGCACAGAAGAACAGAACGAACTTCATATATCCCTTTTCTACTCAATCCAGAAACAAGATCGGACGTTATTCCGGTTCGTCTCCATTTTCGTGAAACTATTCCTCAAGCAAGGCAGCCGATAAGTCATCGAAGGGTTTGTGTGAATAATGGAATGGTAAGCATTACTCATTTTAAAGTTTCCCACGGCGATATAATATCTTTTCAAGAAAATGTTGCGAGAACCCGCAGTGAAGAAATAAGGAGATTTTTCTATATCGAAATATCAATTGAAAAAATAATAGGAAAATTCCTGGATCACCCGATAAGAATGTGGAGAAGAACAAAAACAGAATGGTTCCGCCTACTCAAAACTAAGAGGGGATGCCGCCTACTACTAAAATCCCGGTTTTTGCAACAGTTGCGTTCTTATATGCAAGAAGAAGACTTAGAAAGAACAAAGAAGTTTGGATCCGAAAAAGTATGCTTAGGCAGTTCTTTCGCTGAGCACAACAGAATGAAGAGGAATTTTTATCATTTCAAATCCCTATTCTTATCGAAGAGAAGGAACGAGAAAAACCGAAATATTCCTACTCGAACAAGAAGTCCTATAGTTTACAACTCTTCTTTATATAGTAATTCGACCTATTGCTCCGCATCCCCCCATCAGTTTACTATGAAGAGAAAAATAAAAAGGATCGAACTACCTACTCATTATTCGGAGGTGAATCATAGAACACCAAAAGCTGTGGTATCTTATGGACCTAACATAGGTCACATCCCTCACGACATAAGATTGAAAGATACAAACCTTCTTCTTCGGAGCGGAAACGGACGTGGCCAAAACATATAAAGATCGGCGTAGTCCCTCATAGGGACATATCTATCCGGATAGAGGATAGTATAGATTGATTCATAGATAGATCTCTCTCCATATAGATAGGTATCTCCGTGGATAGAGATAAAGATAGGAACCCATCTAGATCTTGATTTACTATTTCCATTTATTTCTTGATTCTAATTGATTGCCTTTTTTTTGACGACAAGTTTGAAATCGCAAGGAAATTTGGATTTCAATTATTACTTGCTGGGTTGGAGCGTAGACGAGCGAGCAGAGCCCAGGAAAGAGGGAAGCCCGTCATAGAGCAGTCGACTAGAAGTAGAAGACTGCGGGCCTGAGAGAAGGCGGCCTCCCTCGGGAAAGATGGCCCAATTTCTCTTCTTTCTTTTTGATTTCAGCTTTTTTCTTTTTATCAGGGGCCCAGGACGCTAAAAGAAAAGGTGGGTGGGGGAGAAGGAAGCCGAACCTCTAATCGACCTGGGCACATAAAAAATTCTCGGCGTCGAGAGAGATTTGAGATTCCGTAAGTAACTCAGTGAGTGCTTTCTAAGAAGGGCTTGGCTTGGAAGAAGAAAATGAAATACGAACAACCGCGCTGGTCGTAATAGATCGACTTTCATGCTGGAGCAAGAACTAGCATGAAAGTTCCATTTCAGGGAAGGACGACGTACTATGATACTTTCTGTTTTGTCTAGCCCTGCTTTGGTCTCTGGTTTGATGGTTGTACGTGCTAAAAATCCGGTACATTCTGTTTTGTTTCCCATCCCAGTCTTTCGCAACACTTCAGGTTTACTTCTTTTGTTAGGTCTCGACTTCTTCGCTATGATCTTCCCAGTAGTTCATATAGGAGCTATAGCCGTTTTATTCCTATTCGTTGTTATGATGTTCCATATTCAAATAGCGGAGATTCACGAAGAAGTCTTGCGCTATTTACCAGTGAGTGGTATTATTGGATTGATCTTTTGGTGGGAAATGTTCTTCATTTTAGATAATGAAAGCATTCCATTACTACCAACCCAAAGAAATACGACCTCTCTGAGATATACGGTTTATGCCGGAAAGGTACGAAGTTGGACTAACTTGGAAACATTGGGCAATTTACTTTATACCTACTATTCCGTCTGGTTTTTGGTTCCTAGTCTTATTTTATTAGTAGCCATGATTGGGGCTATAGTACTGACTATGCATAGGACTACTAAGGTGAAAAGACAGGATGTATTCCGACGAAATGCTATTGATTTTAGGAGGACTATAATGAGGAGGACGACAGACCCACTCACGATCTACTAAAAGGAAAGTAGCTTTATTTTGGTTCAAATCCAATTCGTGAGATGACAATGATCTTTAGCTGGTCATGGCCATAAGATGCTCTTTTCCTCGGAGCCGTCGATGTCGATAGAAGGAGGCCGCTAAGGGCGGCATTCCTTCCAAATGTTTCGGGGGCAAGCTTTAGGTTCAATTCTATCTTTCTTGCCTATAGTCATCTTACCTTCATTCCTATCTGTATCCTTTCCCTATGCGGAGCCGAAATCGAAAAGGATTCACTTTCGATGTCAACTTACTTCGAATATAGCACAGTGGTAAGCCTTCCATTTTACAGAGGTTTGTGCACGTTCGAATATGGTGGAGTTAGTTAGTTAAGGGTTCGTCGAGCATATAAGCTATCGTTATCGTTAGTCGTTGAATATCGAAGTTTCCGCTCATGTATGGGCTCCTTCAACTACCACCACGAATGCAACAATAGACCTTCAATGAGCGAGCTATGGGCAAGCTCGCAGGCCCGGTGCCGGTGTAAGTCGCGGAACTCATTCATAGCCGGTAACACCTTTCCACCCATGACTTGCTACTAAAAAGTACTCTGGACATACTAAGATAGACCTACATACCAGTAGCCAGAAAGGCAGGTCGACTCAGGCTGTACTCATAAACCCGTTAGGAACAATGAAAGGCTTCGCTGTAAATTTCTTGCATTTGGGTATAATCGGCGATTTTACAGCAAAAGCAATAAGAAATCCAATATATAAATATTATTTCCAGTGCGACAGGATACGATTGATTAGCTAATGTTTCGAAATTGAATGTTGGTTCATTAGAACCGTATAAACCAATGCCCAAAACTCCTATTAATAGAAAAATGGAACCCCCCGCTGTGTACAAAATAGATTTTGTAGCCGAGTACAGACCTTTCTTTCCTCCCACATGGATAGAAGTAGATAAACGGGAATTAATTCGAACTCCCACATGATGAAAAAAAGTAAAAGGTCTCGAGAAGAAAATGATCCTATTTGACCACTGTTTCGCCTTACGGCTTATTCGCATCTTCGCCTTAACGTCGATTCGATCGCTTCAAGGGCTACTAAGGCTAAGTAGGATGGGATTTGTGAAATGAGTGGTTGTGTATGGACAGAGTGAGCTGATGATGAGAAGCTTCGCCCTCGTGCCAGTCTTACCCTTTCTGTTCGTTCCATACTCCCATCATGCGGAGTTGTAGCTCAGCATGGTTGTGGACGGGGAAGACCGAACGCGTATGGGCTGAAGACTGGGCATAAGCTCGTGAAGCAAGTCGAATTGCATGGAAGAGGAGGTAGCTGATGAAAAGAATAGAAAAGAGATAGGGCTGTAACTCGAGTTCTGGCAAATCATAAGTAGGTTCTATAGAACGATGGTCTAGCGAAAGGCTAACAAGGGTCCAAAGGAGCTGAGCAAAAATAGATAGGGGGAGCTCATATAGTTCGCTGTACAAAAGAGATTCAATAGTCAGCAGCGAACCGGCGTGGCCGTGATAGAAGGAAGGTGAGAAGATTTAGATAAGTTGTGTCCCATAAGGTGTTGAGATAACGATGTGTATTATAGCTTCGCTTTAAACACGCTTATTGCGAGGTCTAACACCGCATGAGGGTGAAGTGTGTATGATGCATCAGCTACTGAAAGCTTAGATCAGAAGTCAACTATCCTTTTCTAATAGCTAAGGAAAGAATGAAGCTTAAACTGCTAATCATAGTTAACCCGAAGGTATCTACATTCCAATCAGTTGGCATAGAAGGTTTCAGAGCGTAGCGTAATTAATTAACTCTTTTTTCTTTCTCTTTCGGGATGCAAATCATACGACCCGCGGAGAAGATAATGTAGGTCAGAAGTAGGTTCTATAGAACTGAACTGCTAAGCGAAGAGGATGACGATAAGAGGATAGATAGGCGAACAAGCTGACCGTATTTATATATAGAAGACAGTAGAGTTAAAAGGATAGAACGAAGCGAAGCGATACTAAGGATAGTAATGCGATGATAAAGATAGCTTAGCAGCGAACGGGACAGGACAAAGTAGTCGCCTTCGGAGTAGGAAAAGAGTCCAACCAAAGTAGTCGGCCAAGGAAAGGATCTAATGAGCTGAGCTGAGTTGCGAAGAGGCAATGGCAAAGTGAAGTGAGAGGACAACTAAGTGTCCGGTCTCGTCAATACGCGGCTCAGTCTTTGTTGGACCAAAATAAGACATTGACGAAAAAACTCCAAAAAAAAGAAGATACTTCGCATCGGGTAACAAGGCCTTTCCTATGCAACGTAGGAGTAAGAGCTATTGTCGACCTTTCTGGTTGTCTCAGTTGCTGGTCTCAGGTTGGGAGAAGGCGCTGAGAAACGTGTCCAGAAGAGCAAAGAAAACGTATTTATTTCACCGATACGACATCCCCGATCTCTAGGTTCCTAGGCCGGGGAACGAGCCCAAGATTTAGCTTTTTGAAGGAATTGAAATGACACCCAAAAACCCCGTCCAGTAGCAAATGGTTCGACAAAATCTTTTTTTGGCAGAGGGTACGACGAAAGAGGCAAATGGATATGAAAAAGGCTCTGAGGCGTTAGCTAAGTTACACTTTTGGGGAAATAGCAACAGAGTCAATAGGCGTCTGCAGGAGTTTGGTTTTTGAGTCGATCCTGCTAAGCTGCTAAAAAGGCATTGAGTCGATAGAGACCCCGCCGCTAGGCTTTTAGGTGGTTAAATATTAAAAAAAATCTCCTCAAGTTGATGTTCCGCAAAGATTCAGTTCGTGTTCAATAGAGGGTCCAAACAACTTTCTTGTCAAGTGAGATGATCTCTCGCACAATCAGCTACTAAGCGAGATAAGCACCCAACTAGAGATATCCCCCATCCGAAAGCTCTCTTCATAGACAACGGGAACTCAATGCGTCTTCTTTCTTCTTAGCCGTTCAAGACCCAGCCAGAAGCGGGAGCAATAGATAGACTCAAAGAGGCCTAGCGTCTTGTTAGCTGTTCGAGATGAAGCTAGATGTATCCTTTTTAAGGCCGCTCAATAAAGATGATAGGAGAATAGCTGACTCACAGTATTGGTATGCAGATGGATCTTCGGATATCCTTCGGCGTCCTCTTTGCGCGTCAGCCTATAAGCCTTTTTTATAAGCTCAGAAAGGTTGCTGAGCCAGCGATGAGTACGACAGATACGGATCAAAGTGACTAAACGAGCTGAGCCGACTCAGAGGCGAAACGTAACTGAAACTATTGAAATTAGAGTTTTCCGCGCGCTCGTACCGGGAGGTAAAATTCAGATGTAAGAGGTATAGGAATGGTATCTTTATAAGAATTGAGCTGACAAGTTCACGTCAACCCGCCGGTGGTCTACTCTTTTGAAAAGGAAGAAAGTCACGCCCTTAAAAACCTTCCAAGGAGATAAAATCACCCTTGCCGGATTCACTTCAAGAGCAAATACTACGGATTGATCGAAGGAGAGGAAAGGAACTAAAAGCCCGTGGCCTTAGTCCTTCGATCGCCCAGAGGTACCGTGGGTTGCCTCCTCCTACCTGATCTAGCACTAACTAGAGACAGGATAGGTGCAGCATTCCGCTCTAACGTGCTGGAAGCGGGTCGATGCGTAGTGGGCATGCCGGGTGAAGAAGGTGGCTCCATACCTCAGATATAGCTTTATTGGATTATTTGAGCAGAGGAACAGGAAAGAAAGACAGAAAAGAACAGGAAGAGGGGATAAAAACTTATATCGTCAGGGCTAGGCATACGGCGTCCTTAGCCCGCTCGGAAGGCATTAAAATGCCTTCCTCACTGCAACGGGAAAGGATATAGATTAGCTATTGCTTCCACGGCCGGATTTGCCCTGACGGGTCGATCCCCACCCGACGCCGCCCCCATAAAGATAGATTTTCTATTGCTACCGGCGGCTGGTTGCCTCAATCGCCGGCAGGGCTCGGGAGTTGAAGCTAGTTGATACTATTGCTTCGGAAGCCAAATCCCAAATATGCGAATGCAGCGCTGGTAGAAGACAATGGTGCAAAGGAGCCGAGTACTTACGAAGAAGCTGCTCAGTCTAAGGAGTGGAGAGATGCAATGGAAAAAGAGATCAAGGCACTAAAACAGAATGAAACCTGGGAATTAGTGTCACGACCTACCAGAGTACAACCCATCTCGTGTAAATGGGTATACAAGATGAAGACTCGTCCCGATGGATCGGTGGAAAGGTACAAGGCTCGTTTAGTGGCCCGAGGATTTTCACAAAAGTATGGGCTGGACTATGACAAGACATTTAGTCCAGTAGCTAAAAGAACTACCGTGCGTGTGCTGTTAGCACTAGCAGCCAGCAAATCTTGGAGGCTCTGGCAGATGGATGTCAAGAATGCATTTCTGCATGGCGAGTTAGATCGATAAATATACATGGAGCAGCCGGGGGGTTTCGAGAGCAAGGCTCACCCGAGTTATGTGTGAAAATGAAATCAAGCACTATACGGTTTGAAGCAGGCACCGAGAGCATGGTACGGGAAGATTGCGGAGTTCCTACTACAGAGCGAATATTCAGTGGCACCAGCTGACTCAAGCCTGTTCGTGAAAGAACGAGATGGTAAGCTAGCTATAGTGCTAGTGTACGTGGATGATCTCATCATCACCGGAGATGACGAAGAAGAGGTTGATCGAACAAGATAAATTTGATCTTATTGGCTTGCTTATTCAACTCCTTTGAGTAACCCCCTTCTTTTTATCTTCGGAAATATCTTTTTTCGATTGATCAGAAATCTCTTTTTGGATTCGGTATGGATAAAGATCCAGTCATGATCAAGAGTTCCAAGGGCAGCTGACTACCGCGAAAAGTCAGTAAAAAAGGTTTATGGATGAAGGTACTGGGATGAAAGATAAGTGGGACTTTCAAGGCCGGCTTCGGCATGTGCTACGTGAGCTCCTAAGACCATACGATTTCTTAATATAAAGAAAATAGAATTGGTGAGAGAACGCCCCTTCTCTTCCGAAACAGGGCATTCGTCGTAAGCCCTTTCCTTGAAAGTGAAAATATCGTATATGATCGCAGAAACCGCCGCTTTTTTCCGCCTTTGCCCACATAATGTAATAGGAGGGAGGGCCTACAAAGCAATAATAAAGAAAGTGTAGTTATGAGGTCGCAACCTCTTAAAACCTCAGTCGGGGCATTAAAGCTCACCTTATAAACGAAAAAAGGCCTTGCCTACTATATGTAGTAGCCTAATCGAAGGCTTAGAACGATCGAAGATCAAGAACCAGAACAATCAATGAACATGAAGGAAAATACGATTACTTCGAAGAGTATGGGAATAAAAAGCTAGAAGCTACCCCTTTCCTTTCCATTTCATTTAAAAAGGCTAAAGGAAAAGCAAATGGTGAAAGACCTGCAAGACTGGTGGCAGATGGAAAGATTAATACAAAAGGGGATTGTACCTTACTGCCAACAATGGAAGGCTTAAAAAAGCCCCTCCGCAATTCTTGCACGCTTTTTAATGTAATGGTAGGAGTGAATAGGCTTTCACCCGCACTAAGGCCAGAGCTAGAGCTAGAAGCTAACTCTTCACTCTTCCTAGCATTATAGAATGCAGCTGCCCTACTCCTTTCTTTAACCTCTTTTCAAGACAAGAATCCCCATAGAAGAATCAGTATCGCAAGCTAGACGAGCAGAGAGAAGGCCAGTAGAGGGCTCTTTAGCTTGACTACGCTAATTCTTTGAATTCTATTAGTTTACTCAAGAATTGCTCAATGAATCTGTTGATTTGAAATCACAGGATGGTCTACGATCAGCAGAAGAGTCGAAGAGAGGGTTTCTATATCCCCACAGGACTCTGTTTAGACGCTCTCTTTTCATCCCTATAGGGATTGATTGAAACTATCCTTAGGGAAGGAATGAAACTATCCTTAGATTAGCGCTTGTGCTATTCCTTTAGTCCACACCTCTGGGGACTACTTTCAAAGAAAAGGGCTATTCTCAAGAAGGAAAGAAAGCCACGAGAGCCGCTTGTCCAGCCAGTTAGCAGCTAAGGAGCTACTCTAGAGTTCCTTCCAGTCGGGAAAGAGTTAGCTTAAGCTTAAGACCGGTAAAGTCAAGTAAAGGGTAGGGCAGATGTAGTCGATACAGGTTTACGCGAGACGGATTTAGTCGATGTCGATACGGATTTAGCGCTGCTTTCCCGCTTGTAGACACAGCTGTAGTCTTTGGTGATTCGTCACTACGAAAGAAACTGGCTTTTGCCTCTTCCATACTGGGCTGGGGGATTTTCTAAGGGGTTTTTCTCGCTTTATGGCTTCTCTTCTAATTGTTGCACATCGATGACTTTGACAGAGGAAGGGAGGCCATAAGCGGCTATTGGATAGAGAGCTTTTAGAACACTGTAGATCCGTCGATACTGCTTTTTCCGCTGCCTTCTCGCTTTAAAGGGGAAGAGATAGATCGCTCTTACAGCAAACGGAGGAAAAGCCCCATAGAGTAAGGCTATTTTCGAGTGAGCCGAGCCATTTTATCATTTTATTACCATCATCAGCCGCCGTCTCTCTAACCCTAAAGGGTTATCCTCGCATCATCCCTCCGTTCATCCGTCAAAAGACGTACCGGAAAGATGAGATTGCAGATCTATTGGTCAAGTGCTGGCTGTCTTTCTTCTCTCTAAAATTTTCTTGGTAGCGAATAAGGTTGATAAGTCTTTATTTGAGCCAATGACCTCACCAGTCCGTGATGCGGACCGAGCTGACGTGATGGTCAATCGGATAGCTGAAAAGCTACCTTCTTTGATAGATATCACGGTATACCCCCTGGATAGATCGTATTCCCCTTTCCCTTCTTTGGGCTAACAACCAGACTGAAGGCAAGGACAAGGACTAAGAAGCAATAACATGCCGCAAGTCCGAGCGAAGCAGCTAGGGAGACCTATGCCGTTTGTTCGAAGCCATATAATATAGGCTAAGCCTCAACCGCGTGGAAGGGAAGTTTACCTTTTCCAAGCATTGGTGGAGTCAGATAGCCTCTTCTGTCTATCTACGCAATTCAGTGCCATCCCGCTTCTGCCAGAATCGAAGCCAAGAGCGCCTCATCTTTCCTTTCAAGCTTTGGTGCTTAGTGCATGGCCTCTAGGTCGGAATACCAGTTTTACCAACCCTCGACTAGCATCTTTGGAAGACATCTTCTCATACAATATAAAGTGGAAAGTTCCACGCCTTTAGTCCAGTGGTAAGACTTTCCCACTATATGAGATGCAATTTGTTCAATTGAAACTGGTCGCTCCGAAGGGAAATCGAGTAGATAGATTTTTCATCTATATAAAACGCAAAAAGTGAAATTCAAAGACGTGGTTGTGAAAGGAAAAACATTTGATAACTTTCGCTACTAGGCCTAAGTGAACTTTCTCACTTGAAGCAGGTCGTTCAGAAAGAAACAGGAGTTGATACCAAAAAAGCCGGGTTTTGGTAAACTTCTTCGCTTCAGTGAAGACTCTTTCAAGTGCTTTTTCTTCCTGCTGAAGGTTAAATATAGAGGCTTCACGAATAGAACTCAGTGTTGATGAATAAGAAGATGTCTGATTTCATTTCAATTGAAACCATGAGTCATAATACACTTTCTAATGCTCTTGTATCTCCAGAGCCTGATTCTGCGAAAAGCTCTAGTTCTCTATCCCGGTTCAATAGGCTCTCCCGCCCTTCCTACTGCTTATGGGAGTGGGATCGATTCCACATATTTCAGGAGATGGAAAGCTAGCCAAAGTTCTAATATCCCTTCTTTTGTGGATCTCCTTAGTCAATGACTTCATAAGAATGCTCTGCTTCTGCGCTAGATCTTCTTCAGACTTTTGCTAGCTAAGCGAGCCCTTCCCCTTCTTGGGAGACCTCTAGATCCCTGCCCTGCGTGTTCCATTCTAGCTACCGGGGTGTTCTTTTTCTTCTCAGACGAGATTTCATAAATCTTGTAGTTTGCATTGACTAGTAGAATTGAGTAGTTGGCAGCTAACGAACGAGCATGGTAGCTAAGGGACAATCGATATGTAAACTTCATAACCTTATAGTATAGTCCTTTCCTTCTTACTAGTATAGTCTCTTTCTTTTGACACTGGTCATCCCTAAAGAGATGCCTAAAGGGCACAAAACCAAAACAGGGGTTAAAGATGGCACGGTTTCCGCTTTCCCGGTTTGATCAGGTGGCAGCTGTCGGGGTACTGGTAACTAGCTTTGGTGCCTCTCTCTTCTTCTCTAACGGCTGTCGGCCTGCGTGGTCTTGAATAGTGGTTCCTCGGTTGCCTGAAGGTCTCTTTGAGGTTTAAAGGGGCTGGCTACAGGCGGTATTCGTCTTTGGCTAAGGAAAAGAAAACCTCAATATAACCGACACTGGTATAGGCACGTTTTGGTGGCCTTCTCGCCTTTCTAGGCCTCTCCTCTTAATAGGGTGAGTTACACTTATTAGTATGAGCCTGCCCTGCCTGCTCGTTAGCTGTAGGCTTGAACCCCTAACCCGTCTAAGGCCCTGTCTAAGGCAAGGTCCTTGCTTGTTGGCTGGCTTTCTATCGTTAGCGCAGGAGGAAGATTGCTGACGGATTCCTTCTTCTTCTCGTTCGTGCCAGCAAGAAAACGGAGCAAGAAAACGTATGTGCGGCTAACGCACCACGTGCGTAGCTGCTCGAGCGAAGCGAGAGGAGAAGTCGAACGAACTGGTAATATAATAGAATACATAACGCGCTGGAGATAAATCAACCAGAAATCCTTAAGCTCAAGCTCCAGTTCAGTGAGCAAAGAAGAAAGCAGGTATGAAATCATTCTAAGCGAAAGGAGCGGTGGAAGCAGTGGCTAAGCTTCGATAATGTCTAATTTCCTTCTTAATAAGGCCGGCCTACCTTGATATGAGGGTATGAAGTATCTCGACCAGAGGGAGAGGGTATGGAGTTATCTGAATATGCTTTAGCTGTAACAGCGGGAGTAGAAAAGCAGCTGTAATTCTTTGGTTTGGAAAAGGCCGATTCTCAGCCCATGGGTATTCGAAAAGGCCTTAGTTGCCCGGTTAGTAAATGTCCCCCCACTCTCCTGGGGTTCAATAAGAAGGATTTCTCCCCGGAAGTAACTGAACTTGAGCTAGGGAAAGATTAAGACTGAATATTCTATTGCAGAGAGGAAAGAAAGGACTTACCACTTGGCCACACTCAGAAGCCGGAGTCTGAGCTAGTAGCTAGCCCCAGGTATAGAACTGGAGTTCTCTATCAGGGAATTCCAGGAGTGAAATAGTATGATAGAACCAGGTAGTAGTTGGTCGGAGAAGGAATAGCAAGCAAATAAAAAAGGCCATAGGGAGAGTGAGTGATGCTACTAATGAAATAGAATTCTCCCAGGAGATCAATAAGTGTAACTAAAGAAAGAATAGACTCTTAGTAGCTTAACTCCTTTATCTGATAGGGCGAGTAATAAAGTGGGAAGGTTCGGAATTGAGTTTATTTCCAGCTACGGAGCTCGACCAAAAAGAATCTTCACTCCAACAATCAAACAAACTCCTCTCTCTCGCAAAGCTCGAGCATCGCCTTATTAATCTCGGGGCCTGCAGCAAGAGAATTCCATAGCTCTATAGCTAAAAAGCTAAGAAGCAAGGGAATAGAACTGATAAAAGGAGAAAAAAGCGCATACGCAAAGGAAATCCGAGTTCGAAACAGAAAGGGTCACAAATGTCTAATTTGTGGGTAAGAATCCCTATCGTTATCCTCTTGGTTCTTACCATACTCACCCTAACCCTATCCTACGTAATGCTTAAGTTTTCTCATGATCCTATTCAAGTCAAGATTAAAGCTATGCTGAAAGGCAATACGCGCCCTTTTTCTATCGGGAGATCCCCTACCGTAGGCTATGTTAGCGCTAAGCTGCTTTAATAGGTTTCAAAAAATGCAGAAGATGCCGAATAAGTTGCCGAATCTGTTTCAGAAGAATAATCAGCATCAGAAGAATCAGGGTAAGCGGAATCCGTTTCAGAATAATAAGTTTCAGTTGCGGAAGAAGAATCAGAAGTCAGGTAAGCCGAGGCCGAGCCTTGAGTTTCAGTCTACTTTTCTTCCCCAAGCTATGCTATGAGTCACTTCCTACCGCAAGAAAAAGTCCTGCGTGTCCTAACGCTATAGGCTTGAGCTAACGGACGCGCAGCCCTTTGATTGCTTTTGCACAGGGGGGACTTCCTTATTTGGCCTGGCTTGTACGATGTTAACGTCTGCAGAGCTCTTCTTGCTTCTACTTTGCATTGTCCTTTGGTCGCAGATTTCCTTCCCTTTTTTCTTAGGGGGGAAAAAGAGTATAAGAAGAAAATGCCTAAACGTATTGACTTTACTTTCCTTTTGGGATGGGGTCCTAGTACCGGCACTACCTTCCTGCCATTACAGTAGTTCTTAGAATCTGTATTGTATTAGCAAGACAAGTCTTCACCTAGCTCCCGAGCGTACTCAAACTCAAATAAGGTCTGGCTTTGCCCAATGATGTGCTTCGGCCTTGTCTACTATATTTGTTTGAAGATAGGTCTGTGAAAGCCGCTTTCTTCATGCCGGATTCCGGGTCGAGAATACAGCTGTTACCGAGAAAGCAGTACTAGAAGCAAGGAGTCGCCAATAGATAGAAACCAGAGCTTCGACCACTAAACTATCGATATCGGTCAAATATCTTCAAGCCCAATCGAACAACGCGGGAGAACCCGAAGCCTAAAGCCAAAAAGCAATGAACGCCCCTACTTGACCGTGCGAAAGATAGATTCTCTTATCTCGTTCCTGTCTTCCCGTCACTGAGCAGTCCTAGGGTTAAATAAGAAATGAAATAATCTTCTCTTCGTTCTGCTAGGAAATAAGGCATTTCAAGCTCTCTGTCTGACTACAGTTACACGCACTAGTTCTGTTCAAAAGCTGTAGCTTGCAACTGTATACCAAAGCACTAAGATCTGATAACCAAAGCTTACTCTTCTGGGTCCGGAAAGAAGCCTGAACTCTTAACGGCGGGAAGCGAAGGAACCGTAGGGCTTAGCGGGAGTGAGCCTTGGGTCATAATGAATATAGTAGGGCAGAACCATGGGCGATTGCCGCTGTTAGAGTAACTGCTGTTGTAGCCCTGTCCGTCGTTCTCTTATCCGCTTGAATAAGTAAGGCCTTGGAAAGGAAAACTCTCCCTTAATAATGAGGGGGGCACCCACTATGGGAAAGGCCAGAAAGTTTCATTGAAATGTGCAATCTGGTCTATGAATACTCGTTATATCGGGAGGGCCCGGTATCTCTCATGGATGTGCCGGGTGGGGGAGGAAAGAGCATAAGGATGAGGAAAATAAATAATTCGATGCGGGGTTCTTGGAAGTAGTCAGATATCCAGAGTGGGTAGCCAACATTGTACCTGTTCCTAAAAAGGATAGGAAAGTTCGTATGTGCGTGGATTTCAGGGATTTGAATCGGGAAAGTCCTTGACAAGCAACCTTTGCCGCACATCGATACACTCATAGATAATACAGCCAAGAATGCGATGTTCTCCTTCATGGATGCTTTCTCCGGCCTGATCAGAATGGCTGCAGAAGACAAGGAAAAGACCACCTTCATAACTCCGTGGGGCACCTTTTGCTACAAGGTTATGCCTTTCGGGTTAAAGCGGGGGCAACTTACCAAAGAGCCATGGTAACTCTATTCCACGATATGATACATAAAGAAATGGAGATGTATGTGGATGATATGATCGTTAAAACAAAGCCAGGGGAGGATCATGTAAAAGCCTTGGAGAAGCTATTCAAAAAGGCTTCGCAAATACAAGCTCCGCTTAAACCCCGCTAAGAGTTTGGGGCATCATCAGGAAAGCTCCAGGGTTCATAGTCAGTGAAAAAAGGCATAGAAATGGATCCTGACAAGATCAAAGCGATTCAGGAAATACAAGCAAGTAAACTTCCTTCGCTTCTTGTTATATCGTTCGTGTCTTCCCCCGGAAGTCACTTCACTCTACTAATTACATAACATATATAATGTATGCTATTTCTTTGTTACTGTGTAAGCTGGTCTGCAACTTTCTTTTCTTTATTGCTCCAGTGAGCGAGTACTTTTTCTCTTTCTAAGCCGTCGAAGTCTTCCCGTAGCCCCTATGCTCATATCCCCTAGCCCCAAAGTCCACATAATGATCGGAAAGGGTATTCTAAGGCAATCTAGAGCACGAAAGACTTCAATCCTCTGGACAAGAGAACTGATTGTTGGTAGAGGACCAACAGCTTAGTTGAAATACTAAGGTGTGAAACTTCTTATATTATATAATAACTGGTCTTTCACAGCTTACTATATAGAGTAAGGGAGTACTATGCATTATTCCCGGGCTTAGTGATATCTCCTAATTCAGTCTATGAAAGCGCCTAAGCCTAACATAGTCTAGGGCTAGCGCTAAACTAGCCGGCCTGAAACGGAATCCCTACGTACAGTAGCTCAGCACTCGTTGGTGCTCCGTAAGGTCCAAAGTCTTATGTTTGACGGACTAAGAATCGATGCTTTGAAGTTCCACCAACAATCCTAGGATATCCTAATGAGATAAACGAAGTTCTCGCACGAGGTTTAATCCTTCTTGTCATATTTGATTATGAGATCAAAGACTTTAGTTGTCCAAAACGGATAAGATCAGGGTAAGCCCTATCGATCGAACTACAGTAGGTCCATCAAACCAGGATTGGATTGAGGCATCCGGATCAGCGGATTTCTTAGCATACCACGCCACTTGGCGTAGCAATGCTTGGACCCACCGTCTAAGAATAGACCACTCCAGGAAGTCAACGGCCCCGGGGCCTAAATGGACTATGAGTACTCCCCTCGCTGCTTCGCTCACCCGTGAGTTACGAAAACTTCCTTCTGCCCTTTCTTTCTAGCTACTTTCATAGGGGCATGAGCTACTCTCTTTGCTTTGAAAGCTGTTCCCAGTTTCTGGTCAAATGAAAAAGAGTCAGGAGCGTAGGTAAGAGGTAAGGCTCCCCCGATCGACCCATTCTAAAGAATTCTGGAGCTAAAGGAGCTTTTAAGCCGCCCTTCAAGTTTACATGCTGATCCCTCTATGATGGCATTCTTCTTCCTCTCCGACTTGACGATATTATTCTTTCAGAAGCTAGTGATTAGCTGAGGCTGACAGTATCGTATCTCGGCAAAGGGCTGACTCCACTACTTAAGATTGTCGAATCGAATCTACCTTCTATGACCTAGCTTCTGTTATTTGAACCAGTTACGTCGATTGCTGAACCTGACTTGACTTTGACGCGTTGGCTTTGGCTCTGGCTTGTCCCTATATTTGAATTAATCGGAAGAGTCAGTGGCTATCCTGCGCTCAAGAGGAAGAACTCAACTCTTTGCAAAGCAAGGGGCATCGCTCTAATCACTTATGTAATAACCTTCCTTTTGAATGCCGCCGGTTGTAACCTTTATAGCGATAGCGAGTCAAAAAATATCTTTCAATCAGAAAAGAAAGAGCTTTCCCCTTTTTCTCTACTACTCCCGTCAAGCAATAGACCTAAGACCCCTTTGCTGCAGGGAAAAGGTAAGGAAGAACCAAAGTAGTTAACCGAGTCGTGGGCGGCAATGCTTGGGCAAGAGAGTCAATCCGTGTTTAGTAGAGTGCCTTCTGATCCTGCGATTGAGGATAAAGAGTCCGAGTTCTACTAATACTTATAAGAATAACCACCTCGCCCTCTCTTTCAATTGAGCTGATCGCCTCGCTTCGCTAGTTAGAGTTTTGCTCTTCCTGAGCTGCTTGCGTGCGCCTAGAACTGTGTTGACGGAGCTACTTCTGGCTGTGTGCCTGGTGCCCACCAAAGCACAGACTCTACTCACCCACTACTGGACTATTATACGGGTTGGTTCCTAATACGCGAAGGATTCTAACTCTATTTATGTAATTCTTTCAATCATTTTTAGGAGATTTGAAAGCCAGGAGTGGGAACGCAGCAAAGTCATCCTTTATTTTTAAAACAACCATTTTAGTTCCTTCCTAAGGTTGTTAAATAGGAAAATCATAGTCTTTGTTGCCTCGGTTGTCTACATAAGTTGCTAGATTGGGCAGGCAGAATAAATATTAGTCCCATCGTGCTATCAGAGACGTAATGCCCTTTAAAAAAATTACTATAAATCATGAAAAGGCTTCCACTTTTTTGTATTTGTGTTCTTGATCGACCTGAAGCGTGATTTTCCATAAGCGATTCTTGAAGATTTTCGCATTCGATTCACGGGGAGATGAATCCTGTGCCTTCGAGTGCTGAGAAGTGGATTCAAACTACGGATACGCTGCCCTACTAATAGAAGGGGCGGAGACCAGAAACCTGTTTAACAGCACACAAGCTATATCTTCACGTCCATAAGAACCAACGAAAACAGTGAGAAAGAATTCATCCCGTCATCTTTGAAGCTCGGAAATAACCTTTAGCCTCTCCCCGGTTCTATGTACCAGCCCCCTCGAATCAACACATTGGAAGTCTTGCGGGGAAGTGACACAAGATAGGGGTATAGTGTTGAAGCTGCCTATCGATGAAAGGCAGGAAAGAGCCATCGCAGTTACTTTAACGGTGAAAGGATGTCGGGCGCAGATGCCATCGAATGGGCTCTTTGCCACAGAATGTGATGTCATAAAAAAAATATCTTGACTCGATCCGTTTTCCAGTTCAGAATCCGATGTTCGGAAAAGAAACCTAGGTCAAGGCAGTAGCACGGTACGGGATCAGTCCCTTGTTCTCAGTGCTTAGTGTGAAATGACTTAGTCAAGAGATCGATCTTAGGATACCGGAAAAGGAAGAAAGTGGATACTACTTTTATGGAGATTTTCAAAAGAAGATGGATAATCTCTATTGTAAAGGTGATGGGATTCCCTCCCTCCAACCGTGGGAAGTACCCGTTCGTGCATCTTGCCTAAGGTTCACTCACTCGAAAGATCTTTGTTAGCTTGTCCCTCTAACTCAATTAAATCAACTCATATCGATCGATTCACTCGGATGGTCTCCCAGCCCCTCCTTCTCTCATCTTCTTTCTTTCTGGTAGTTGCTTCACCGATCTGAAAGATAATTTGTGATTTCGATAGGAAGGATCCGAAAAAGCTTCTACAGCTAGAGGGCCGGTCTAGCGGAAAGCGATAAGCTCGCAAGAGCTAAATCACGATCTCCAAGCCAGGGCTCTTCTCGTAAAGGGCAATTGCTATCATTCCTCCCCTTCGTTAGGTCTATTGCTAACGTCGCGAGCAGCAGATAAGAGCTAACTCTATAATTAAAGACTAGGAGTTTGACCAATCCCTAGCAGCTAATCTTTCTTTTTCTAAGGGACTCCTCTTACTATGAATATAACGCTCTAGCGAGCTAACGCATAAATTTCCTTTCCAACAGGACTAGTGGCTAACCAATTTACTGCATTTCCTGTCCTAAGACTAAGTCCTAAACTTCGCTTAGGAATAGAAAGGCATTTTTTAGAAAGGGATGCTTATCTATAGAGCAGCTTTGTATGAAGCAGGAGAAGATGCAGTGTAACCCTCTCGTGAAAGCCTCTAGTGAGAAAGCCTGTTACATTTCGATTGATAGTTAGATTGACTTCTTATTCCTCTTCTTTACATCTTTACAGTCGAGTTACTTCCTTCCTTATGAAATAAGAAAGAAAGTTTCCTTTATTTTCGATGGGAGTTGTCTTACAGCGAATCCTATTTGCATAATAGATGCCGAGTCAGATCTTTCCTATTTTTATAGAATTCCTGGGGTCATACCTTTTTCTTTATTAACCATTTCCAGTTACCTTTAGCATCTGCCGAGCACATCTAAGCGCAAAATAGAAAACAGTGCCTGGATTTCAATTGGATACCCGTATTATCTGTTCCGGGTACAAGTCAAGTTACATTTACAAATTCGAATGAAGTGTTAGAATTCTTCAAATCCATAAATTCACTACGAAACAAGGCCGGAACCAAACCCTAAATTTGATACTTTGGAAAACTCCAAACAAAACAAATAGTAAACTGAAACTATCAATTATACTACATCCATCTCCACATAGAAGTGTTGGAAAAGAAAGCTATCTGAGAGGCAGAGGTTGACTATCTATTTCATCTCTCTCTGGACCTCAGGGAGTTTTTTCTAGAGCTGAATTGCGCGTACACTTCTGCCAGAGCAGAATCACGTGTGTACTTGTTGTATAACCTCAGCAGTATTTTCCATCAGAACCCCAAATCGGCAATATGTCCTTTAGACTTTGCTTCAAATGGCTGAATACTCACAAATAGGTGGAAACCCGGATGTTGCTTGTTGTACTTGTAAGTTCGTTCAATTCACATAGGCAGGGTGATTGAGGTGCGTGCTTCGCAAGTGTGTTAGTCTTTCTTCACACAACAAAGGCATGATAGTACTGTACTCAACTGCTCGTGCCGTATGGCGAGATTCTTCTATATTCTACATCTATAATATGTTCATTCATACCATAAAACAAACCAACAAATTATCATCCCTTTCCCGGTCATCAATCCTGTAATGTAACACCAAATTCCTCTCCGCCCTTTGCTCGGCAAGGCAATTCCCATGCTCACAGCCAGTTAGAGCAAAAAAATCCACCCCCGTCTTTTTCCTTAAATTCCCCGCTTGGTATTCCTTTTTATTTCCATGGGTTTTCTGATAAACCACTATTCGCTCGATAGCGGAAGTCTTTATTTTCTTTACCACTAGTAAATCCTCATAGACAGTTCTAAGCGGTCAGTCTCATTGGTGCTAAATCCTCATCCTCGTATACTTGAAACCAATCCCTTCTCTGTTTGACTTTGTCTAGTACCGCGCTAGCTCTGGCTGTAGTCCCTTTAATTGTCTAGGCCCTTCATCTAATCATTTTGAATCTTCGTGGCATATTCCTGTTCTATTAATCAAATCAGAAGCCTTCACCTTACAAAGAGACTTTTTTCGATTATTTCTTGTGCTTAGAGCTGTAGTCAAGCCAAGCTAAAAGGGGGTAAAACATCTTTTTGTTATTCTCCGATCATTTCTCGATTCTCTGCGTTGTCTCCAGGTCCGGCTGCCTCGTGCTCCCCCACGGCTGTCTTTCCTTTCCTCCCAGTTCTGGTTCCTTCTTCGGATGAGACGGACGGAGGTGGTTCTTCAAGCACATTAGGGCTACCTTAGTAAACACTCTACTAAATATGGATCGGGTCGGACTCGTTGCAAGACCCTTAGGAGGATAAAGACATGACCATAGGAATTCATAGAGAGCACCCTTTGGCTCTTCAGAAATACCCCCGGTTTGTATTCATGTCAGGATTTCGCGCTGAGTAGGTTTTTAACCGTTTGGACGAGCTGGTCGAGATGTGGTGTCCAGTCACTCTCACGTTGGTGAGGGCTGCGCTATGCCACCTGTTCTTACCCTGGGAGTACTGCTTTAGCAAAGCTAACGGTAGGTAAAAGAGATCTGGGACCATCCTTCTTTTCATAGGCTGGAGCAAGCCTTACGTTTACATAACTATGCCCTTTAGTTGCATGTTCAATACCAAAAAGTAGTAAAGCGAGGAGAATAGGAGATTGCTAGCCAGAAGAGATAGTTACCAGTGCCTTTTCGATTGCTGGACTATTCCTGCTTGTGTGCTTTCCCGATGAAAATGGGTAATATGAGTAGCGCTTGCTAATATCTGCTTTCTAACTGGCTGGTTGCTATTTTTCCTATTATGCCTTCGGTTGCTTTCATGTTCCTATTCATACTAACCACTAGTGGAGCGAGGGGATAGTTACCAGTAACGAGTGACCATCAGGGCCTATCAGTTTTTGGGCAAGACAAAAAAGGCCCCGCCCCTAGGACTGATACTGCCTGGATGGAACCTAGTCGCTAGCCTGTCCCCAAAAAAAGCTACTTCAACAGGGGAGAGAAAAAGGCTTTTTCATCTAAAGCTTGAAAACAGGTCGGATTAGGATAGTAAAGCATTACGGCTGACAAGGAACTTTCACTCGCTGCAAAGGAAATAAGAATACTGCTACAGGCGCGCCAATGAAAGTCTGCCTTTAAAGAAGGGCATGAAGCTGTGGCTCATTAGGCTTTGACATGGCATAAAGGTAAAGGAAGGGAAGCATTTCGCTGGCCTTCAAGATCCTTGATTGAGTAGATCCCGATCGAGAGGGAGTTGAAGTTCTTCGAGGGGAAATATACTTTTTGAGTGTAGGGGCTTAAGTTTCCTTAGAGGAGTAATATAATATAAGTCTAAAGGAAGAGTTCATAGGCAGATCGAAGTCAAAGCAAGGTTTATAGCAGTAAAGCATTAGGCTGTGGCATTCTACTTTCTTTGCTATCCTTGATGAAGGAAGGCAAGTCAGCGGTCAGGCTAGTGCGAATATATAGAGTCCCCCCTCGAAATGCCAAAAAGACGTATTTTCATTCAACTGTCCTTGAAAGAGAGACTATCAATCAGTCCCCTAAAAGCACGCCTTTATCTAGTCTAATCGAAACCTAGGATAACAGTACTCAAAGCTCCAAGAAGCGCCTCAATTGGCTTCTTTCCCTTAGTATATCTTGTTCTAGGGTTAGTGAATTCCCATTACATTAGTAGTTCCACTTCCCATTAATAAGACAACCCAGAAAAGTTCTGCCTTCCCTCAGGCTATATATGAACTTAGCTATGACTCTGAAGGAAATTTTCAGAAACTAAGTGGATATCTTTACTAGTGGATTAACCGCATCAACAGGAAAGAGAAGAGCCCTGGAAAGGACTAAAAGACTAGTACCGAAAAAGCATCCCACAGCATCCAGCGATTATCTTCAATGTGAATGTGCCATTTTTTCGGGAAAATTGGAAGCAATCACTTTTCCCTTCTAAGTGACATCAAAATCCTGCTCTCATTTCATTTTACCCGCGCCATCAACAAAGCATTCTGTTGATTCACTGTGCCATCTTCCTTAGACTATTGATTAACCGCAGACAAGACCGGGAATTCATCTGCAGCCCAGACCTGCTACTCCTGTAAGCAAGGTTCGCAAGACAGTTTGTCCACCCTATTCTTCCTAATACCCCCTTTCTACTACTATTATATATTATAGGGATCATCGGATCACAGGCCCTAGCTAGATTCCTAAAAGCTCCCCTTTTTGCATAGGAAAGAATTGGGCATTGCCTTTTCGATAGCACAAGTACAGGTCTGGTGCGCATAACTGATACCTGCCATCCATACTCGGAGAAAGGGACCGGAAGAGCCTATTTATTCTTATTCAATGTCCGTGGGTATCTTCTACTCCCCGAAAGAAGTTAGGACAGCCAAATCCCCTCTTTAAGGCACCTAGGATTAGTACTCTCGGCCATTACCGGTGGATGCGGCATATCTAGGACTTTTTTACAAAAGAAAAGAAGGATATCTAAACCTTTTCGATGCCATCTCTTCCGAAAGAGGTTATTATGGGCATCTTCGATGAGAAGTCGAAAGCGCTAAGATCGGAAATGCTGTTGAAAGATGAATCCCCCTCGTGTGCGTGGCTAGCTGAACGCTTCGCACCTTCCTCGTCAGTAGCAGATTCTCTAAGACATTTGGCATGAGACAGACGCTTCTAAGGAAATAAGTCTGAGCCTTCCTTCTTCTTCGATAGCATCAATTGAATGGCACTATTGGAAAAGATGGTCGAAGAATCGGCTTCTTGCACAACCTAGTCTGTCACAACCCCGTCAAAGAGGGCATTCGATGCATCAATGCCATTCGTACCAGTTCTTACTAACATCGGATTTGCGGCATCAATGCACCTACTCCTCTCTGCATCAATCTCCTTTCTCCCTCTATTAGTCCCCCCAGGAAACTCCGATTCGATAGCATGACGAGCAGCGAAAAAGGCGAAAACTGTAAGAGCTCCTTCTGTGGCAGTCAAAATCGTGGGCGTGGGTATCTTTACTATTGATTCAATTGCGACAAGAGCGCATTCGATAGCATCCTCTTCTGGGCATGACGATCGATTCCTAAGACCCTCTCTTATGTGCTACGTCCAACTCCTACTGCAGATAGATGCCGACTCGCTTGACTGCTTTCCTGTCTCAACAATAAGATAAGAAAGGAAATCCGTCCCTAAGCTGCCTAATTCCTTATCCTCCCTCCGTATAGTCAAGGGCGGCTTCTTTGATAGATTCTGGCCAGCCCAAATCTTTTATTCTATAATACGCAATTTTTTACATATTTGGGGAGTCGTCATCCATTCCATGGAAGTGGAGGCCCGGTAGCTGTTGGTAGATGGCCCTAGCCTGTTGGAGGTGCTTTTCCTCGAAAACTATAGGAATGAAACTTAAGAGCAAGCTCGTCCCCTGGAAGAAGGTGAAAGGCGGAGGCGCCCCTGCTATCAAAGTCTATTCTATTTCTTTCTTTCTAAGAACTTCCTCCCCCTGCTCTAGGCGCCCAGAAGCATACACAAACAAGGTCGAGTTCCGAGTTGACGATAGATAGGGATCTGTCCTCTGATTTGCCTTACTAATTTCATTGATAGCAGCCATCTACCCATGGGAAGGTTTCAAACCTCTATTTTCTTTAGTGAAATCGGCCTTCTCGTTAATTTATGATTTTGCGCTTCTTACAAATAGACAAAATGAATACTCACCGAAACATCTGCGAACAATGTGGGAAGAAGTAAATCAACCAAATTCCGACATTTATAATAAAATGATACGTTTTCGTCAGAATTATCAGATGAAAGGTACCTTCCGATGTTGAAGATGGAAGCCGGTTAGCTCTTTCTGGTAGTGTAGTAGAAGCAGTCAGGGATCATCTAAACCAGCGAATAGTGGATGCAGTCTGCCTAAGAGGGTTCATGACAAGAACCGCGAACCTCCCCTGGATAGAAGGAAGAGTGGGAAGGAGAGCGAAGATTTTCTTTGGATAACGTTAGCGGGGTTTAGAAAAAAGGAAAAAAGGAGACATGTGATAAAGAGGGGCAAGTAATTCGCGGTGAAAAGGGCGCCCGTTTTTGCAAAATGGAAAGTAGGATAGTAGTTTTAGGTTTAGGATTTCTGGGTTAACAATTTGCTAAAGTTGGTCCAGTGGCAGTGATTTGTAGTGAAGATTCAAGTTGGAACATAAAGTTTTTTGGCATAGGGTGGAAAAGTGTGGTAAGGGGGAGGGCGGCGCCCCTTGCTGTAGAAGAAGATCGAGGTACGTAGTTCTCGAGCTTTGCGAGAGGATGGAAGGGAATAGATAATTTGCGTCTGCTCTCACAAGTCAGTTCAGGAAGAAAGCCGTTGCGCTTTAGCTACCCGTATAGAAAGAAGCAAGGGAAGCAAATAGTCCCGCTCTGGTCAATGAACAGACTACTAAGACTGATAGCTATGAGACTGCTAGTGGACAGAGAGGACTGAGGGCAGGAGTTTGATAGCTAGCGATAGCGATACTGAGTGCACGTTAGCTTGAAGCCTATAGCTATTGAGTTTGATTGCTAGGGAGGGGTATGAAAGCGTTTAGCGCTAAGCTGATCCCGCTTCTTCAGCAAATTCAGCTTTAGATGATGATGAGGGCGGAATAAAGCCCTATGGGTCTCAAGCAGCCCTATCGCTCCTGCGCCTTAGCTGTAGGCTCCACTCTATCGATACGCTTTTCCAGATGAAAATGAAAAGGTCGACCAAGCGAACCGCTTCTTTCAGACAAGCAAGCCCTACCCTACTTAGCGCTCTTCGAGCTCGAAGGAGATGAGATTCCAGAATCATATCATGTTGGCGTAACGGAAATAATTAACATAGATAGTTAGTATAAGACTCACTTGGAGGATCCCGCGCTTAGGGTTGTTAGGGTACCCGAATCATAATCATCCATTGCGGAATAAGCAGTAAGCCTTGCCAGAGCCCTTCTTAGTTGCTTCTTAAAGGTAGCGGCTGTACTATCCTCATGAGAGGAGCCCCCCTGACTGATCAAAAGAGACCAGGAACTTATTGTATTGCTGTGAAGGCTTTCGCCTCCCCTCCACTTTAGGAAGCAATATTGATGATTAATGAAACCCTACGGGTTTTCAAGCATAAATCCCGGGAAAAGACCCACTTGTAGGTGCCATGAGACGAGACGGGATAGAGCCTGAGACCCCGATGTCAGTAAAGAAAAACTACCGTTTTTCATTCCTCATTAAATGACTAATTCTACCTTCTCCTACTTCTCCAACTTCTGCTTCTGCGGATTCCGCTTACCCTGAAACTGATTCTGAAACTTCATCAAATACTGCAACTGATTCTGTCCATGAAACTGATTCCTATTCAACTGATTCCGAAACTGATTCGGCAACAGAAACTTCTTCTACTGATGCTGATGCTGCTTCTTCTGCTGATTCTTCTCCTACAATCGGCTCCGGTCCGGAGGAAGGCACAAACGATAGTAAGTCAGTTGCTAGTAAGTCTCTGTCTTAGTAGTTCGGTGCCCTTCGCGAGACCCTGTAGAGCGAAAAAGACATCAATCATACCTACTAATATATATAGACCTAATAAATAGACCTAATAAAGTAATACTCACAGATCGAAAGACGGCAGCGCTTGGGAGATGCTAAGGTAGGGTTACGTTTTATGGTAGGGTATGGTTCGAGATATTGCTAAATTAAGTACATGAATTTTCTTATTTCACCGGAGGGGAGGAGAGTGAAGGGACACCTGATCTTGATCTGATTAGTAGTAAAGTCGCTAAGGCCCTAGACTAATAATTGTTCTCGGCTGCCCTACACTAATAAGGCAAGGAAGAAGGGCCTTAGGCCAACGACGGGGGATAGGGCCAACGACTGGTTACGGGATAGGGACTGAATAGCTACTGACTGATGGACCGATGGGTTCCGGAAGGTTGGCTGGCAAGGATGGTTGGCGAAGAAGATCTAAGGTCTGCTGAGGGCGTAGAATAGAAGGTGGGCTCGAATTGGCTCGAAGGTTGGGGGGAAAGGGGTTGGTGTGGTCTCACTCAAAGAAGCAGCCGAGCCAGAGCCTTTAGTTGATGTCTTTTCGGTAGCAGTCCCAAGGGAAGAAGGCCCCCAAGAAAGAAGCAAGGGCCCTTTATAGTAGGGGCGGCTCCCCTCAGTTCAAAGGGGGCGATAGGATTGAATTAGCTTAGTGTGAAATGCTAAAAGGTTAGAATTAGCTGCTTAGCCTTTGAGCTCAATTGATGGAAGAGAAGGAAAAGGAAAGCAAACAAGCTACAAGGGATGCCATTAAGCAAGAGGAAGTGAAGCATGCTATTGACTTACTCAAGCCGTAATGAAGAAAACCAAGGACTTGGGGTTTGGTCTGTGTCCCTCCGGCGAACTTCTTATACACTAAGCCTACGGATACACATACAAGGCAGGTCTACTGACACACACTGACTAGTCCCGTTCCGGATTCCATAACCATGAATCTTCCTTTATAGTGGACAGAAGTCTTTACCGTGAACAGACTATTTCATCTTCTCCTTGTTTAGCAGCTAAGTGAGCTGTTGTTTAGTCTGGTAGTATAGGACTTAGGAATTTAGGGGGCAGAAGAAAACCAATCGAAGCCTAAATCCGTGGTAAGCTACTTCGTTTGAAATGCAGCCAATTAAGAGCCTATAGCCCACAAGATCTTATTCAGCTGGGGAATCTAACCCAGAGGAACCTATTGGGTCACTGAAAGACTATAGAGTAAAGAGAAGCCATTGAAGGTAATAAAGAAGTTCTCAAACCGGAGAAAACAACTCATTAGCCCTTAGAAAAAACGTAAAACCTTCAGCCGCAGAGGAAGGCGTCAAAAGGCCTGACGGGCCTAATCAAGAGAACGAATGACGCAATGGATCCTGCCTCCTCAACCCAGTGAATCATCTCCTATTACAGCCTTCCCCTACACCCCAGGTCAACTTACTAGCATTTATAGCCCTTTCAGGTACTTTCTTTCTAAGTTAGACTGGAAATAGTTAGGAAAGAAAGAAGATGCTTCTTCCGTTGTAAAAGCTCGTTATGCTTTTCCTACTCAGTTCTCTTCCTAGGTGAACTAACTGAGGAAAGAGACAGAAAAGAATAGGCAACCATCTGTCTTGATTGATAGAAGAAGACTGAAGCTTATGGTTTCATTACTTCTTCTTTCTTGCTCTCTTTTCTTAGTAGCTTTTCCTCTTGCTTAAGCGAATTCATGATTGGAATCTCCCTTCCTCCCTCACTTCCTTCCTACTGCAGTCTCATCTTACCTGCTATGGAAGCATTTCTTCCTGAATCAGGAGTTCCCTGAAGCTGGGAAAGAGGCTGATCTTGCTTGTCTTCTTCCGCTTGAACACAAAGAAAATAGTCACCGGTGGAAGTGATTTGGCTGTTAGAGCCAAAAAATCTCTCTAAGTACGGAATCGAAATACATGCGAACTAGGAATACGTGAATTGCCCCGGCGTGGTAACAACAACAATAATAGGATGTTTTTAAGCAGCTCATTCAAAGTCAGATGGGACTAAATAGAAGTCTTAAACTGCTTTCGTAAGACATGCAAACTATTAAATAGAAATTCCACCTAGAAGTTTCCGACATCCGACTGATAAGGACAGTCTGGTAAAAGACTCAATCAGACTCCAGGGAGCGGGGTGATCTTCCCTCCGGAAGGCTTTCGGATAAAGGTCAACAATGGTCAGTTCCCGGACCGGTGCACATGAATGACGAAATGACTGAGTAATAAGACTTTACTCAACCTATCTTTTATAATGATATTTAGGCTCCTCTTTGAGTTGTGAAGTTAGCCCGGAGCAAGAGAGGGTAAGATCAGACTGAATTACTCTATTGAGGATTAGTCCGCAGCGAGGCTTCTTTCTTCTTATTAGTTACCTTGTTCGGATTTATCTAGTCCCGGCATGACGAAATAGGGAATGACTTATTTCCGGATCAGAAATGGGAATTGGCATAGAATCAATGGGCTATGTTCCCAGGGGAATGGAATACAAGGCTTTCTACTATAGTAGAGTCCTTTACTTCGCTTACGGGTTTACTGCCATACGAGACTTCAAAGATGCTTTAAGCAATTAGTCAGACTTCCTCAATAACGAGAGATCCTGATCTTGCCCGCGATAGGCCCTATCTATGGCCCTTGAACTTCCTCATGCGGCTTCTTAATCTGATGCCATAAAAGTAGGTTTGAAAGTAAGGAAATAGCCCAATGGACGGTAGAAGACAGATTGCTTGCCTAAGTCCCCGCCTTCTGTTCGTATAAGGCTGAATCGGAGGAGAACATGGGAGAATTTTACCTTTCGGCCGTCACCCTCTTTTTAATATTTAACAAGACATGCTAATAGCCCTACATAGGGAAGATAGTTCAGTTACTTCCCGTGGAAGATTAGGGACTTGATCTTCTCCGCTTCCGCAACTTCATTAGTCAGAGTTCCCAGTTTTGGATAGAAAATCCCCGGAAGGAAAGAAGACTGGTTGCTTTCCCACCATCTCCGAGTTTGAAGGGATTGTACCAAAAAAGAAAGATCTATTCTGAACGGGATTCTAACTAAATACTACGCAGCTGCTTCTTGCTTACCATGTAAGCCCGTGGTTCATCTAAGGCTTGGGGAAGTGGTGAATATGTGGGACTGGTAAGAGCTCCTAACATGCGAATGACTGCTACCCACTATTGAGGGATTGGAAATGGATATTTCATCTCTTGCTTAACCTTGGATATCTCCCCTGGCTTTCTAAGAGCTTTTCACCACAGAGAATATAGGCTAATTGGATGTTCAGCCCAGGTCATTGGCAGATAAGCCTTGATCCACTACGCTACTATCTCTTCAAGCTTATAAGTCTTAATCTGACTCTCCTACTTCTTCCTTACTTGCGGGAATGGAAAAGAATAGAAAGTGAGGAAGGTCTTCTCATTCTTCAGGAAGAGAGCTGGTATCTAAATCTAAATAGTCCGCGAAAACATAGGAAGAGATTAGCTTGGTTTAGACTGACTTGACTCCGGGCTTGAAGGGAGAGGAAGAAATACGTCGTGTAAGAACAAAAGACTACGCGACTGCAACCTAAAGCTCAAAGTCTTCCCTGTCCTCAGAATACGAGGATTTCTTAGTAGTACTAATACTAAAAGAATTAAGGGGGCTTGTACCTAGTATTCGAATAGATAATTTCTCTTCTAGTTGTTGGGCTTGCTCTCTAAACGACTGGAATGACGAGACCTTTTTCTTTCATACTTCATGGGGCAGACCAGAGGGAAGAGGAAAGGTCAAGTAGTGGATTTTATCTTATTAGGAAGATATTTAAGGTCTTTCCAGCGATGGATCTGCTTCTGTTCTCTACGGATATAGAAAGTAAACTAAAGAGGAATCGGCAGAGAAGACTGCATTCCACTAAAACCATGACGGGCTGATCTTTCCGTCTAACTTAATACTTAATAAGTGCCTACTATTCCCACTTGATAGACCCCCGACTAAGCGAATCTCTAAATAGAAATAAAGGATTAGCCCTTGTGAAGAGTTGGGAAGACCTGGCATAAGGCAGAGAATCTTTTGGTTTTGCCCCTACAGTCAATCGAAAACGGAAACTGCTAGTAGCTCTCGCCTTTAACTAACTTTTTAACTAAATATGACTTTCTTGCAGCTATCTTCTGTAGCATCACGGCGTGTTTTCTAAGACTATGAGCACGGGTTTTTCCTGTTATGCGTAATTGCGTAATTAAGGGCTTTCTTGCAATAGGATGCGCTCAATTGCGAGATTTCCTTTGATTCTGCCCTGTACAAATTTCAATAAAAAAAAAAATAAGAAATGAACAGTTTTTTATAGTATAGTAAAAAAATAAAAAAGGATAGCCTGTAGTTCTATTTTAAGCAATGGAACCTAAAAGAAATGGTTGGTCGAATGGTTCAACTCCAATTTACTTAAATTGAAAATGATGCTCGAAAACGCCCTTGAGAGCTAAGCGAAAAGAAAGACCTAGATCTCGAAAAGCTATGCTGACTTTAAAAGATAAGCAGATATGGTACTGTGCTACTCCAAAGAGGTAAATTCCAGGTCTTTATTCTGTGAAAATAGTACTTTTTTTTGTTCCAAAGTACCTATGTGCTCCTATCTACGGAACCCAGGCAGAGGAAGGTGGGGGATATTCGCGAAGAATCAGCACGCTTTTAAAGTCAGCATAGCTTGAGGTATAGCTAGTCAGATAGATAGGCAAAGCTTTTAAATTGGTGTAATATTAAGGATAGGGTTCGTAGAAAGCCTGCCCCTTCTATTGGGTAGTCAATCTACTAAGTGGGTGAATCACCTACTAAAAAAAGTAGTCCGTCATCAGATCAGTAGAAAAGGAAGTAGGATAGTGTTTTATTACAGGCTGCAAGTCGACACAGAAGTTGTTACAATCTATGCAAGTAGGGATTGTCAGAATAGCTTTGATCCGCCGTATACCATGTAGACGAGGAGATTGCTAGCGCTCGCTTTTCCACTTCCTTCTGTTGATGGTCTCTTTTGCCTTTACTGCCTTGACTTTGGCATTTCCAATTCCATTGGCCTAACACGATCGGTCATCTATCTGTCCTTTACCCATGCACTTCTTCGATCGTTCTTTCGTTCTTATGCTTCCAATTTATAGCTCTTTTAGGCCATAGTAGCATGGTCTTCTCTTAGGTTTCTCTTGGATTCGGAATGGGAGCTGCACGTTAGCACTTTTGACTTGACTTTCTTACTTTTCCGGCATAAGAGGTGTCTTGTCTCTTTTGGGAACTCATACCTCTCTCTTTGCTGTTTTAGCGGAATAAGCAGTCTTGATGCTCGGCCTGGTACCGTCCGTAAGGTGATGGGCATAGCTAAACCTGGAACCCTGTCCCAATACCCGGAGCTAGTGGATTCGTTAGCCCATGAAGGCCATAATAGAATCGCTGCCTTAGACTTAGAAGGCACCGCGGCCGTTCACTGCTTTCGCGAGAAAGCTCTAGAGACCTCTTTAAGGTACTTTCCCTCTACGCCCCCTACAACCGGAGAAGCACCAGTCTCGGTACCAGTATCGGTGGAAAACGCCCGTATCGTGTAAACACCCTAACTGGAAAGCACAGTATCGAAGGTCGACATCTTACTTTGCTCTCAAGGCCTCACGCCATAGACTTTCCCTTCCCAGGAGTTCCTGCCCTGCCACTCGCTCGCCCACCTGGGTTCGCCTCGTTCCCTTAAGAGTAGAATGCAGGTTATTCTCGCCTTCTATAATAGCAGTAAATAACAAAATATTAGGTCAGTCGTGAGCCGCTACGTCGAAATCGATCATGGGAGGAAGACAGCCTCAAAGTCCACAGGCATATCTCGAACTCCGCAAAGAGCATATCGTTTTCAGGGGTCGCATGTGGATCCCTTGCTATCAGTTCTTCCAGCATAACTTCTTATCGAGGAGTAGCACGCACTTCTTCTTTATCCAAAAACTCTCGTCTCAAGGTACTTCCACCATCTCGTCGATTCCATAGCAAGTCCCCAGGTCCGTTTACGCGGGTCAGGTCGAGCATAGCACAACTCCACTAATGGTCTTACTAAATAGGTGACAATCGATGCTACTCGAACCCGAAAGACTCAAGCCCGCTTTGCAAAAGCCTATTAGCCTATGCCATCCCCACTCTATATATGCAAGGATTGGACCTACTAGATCATCCATTGATTTACATCTTTCGTCATTGCCTTCGCGGTCCATGTTATGATCTCCCTCCAGCAGTTCACCCAAGCTTGTATTCTTCTTCCACTCCTGCACCCTCTCCCAAAAGAAGAGAGGCCCTTTTCCTCGTTTGTCAACGAACTCATCTGATACATTGGCACAATTGGCATTGGTTTTTCGCTTTTTTGTCTAGATCCTCAGCTTCAGTACTACTTGGTTGTCTATTTGGTTGTCTATGGCCTCAAGGTGAAATACAAGGCTTGAGTACGCGTGTTTAGCGTGCTCTATAGTTAAGGTCCTCTTCTCTTCTTGTTTAGTACGTGTCTTGGGTGAAGAGTGGAGTTATTCTCTTCTTTCTCGAAATTACGTATATTATATAAGGGATGAGACCCTAGCTCACCGGCTCCTTAGCACCAGCAAACTACTGCAAAAGCGGCAAAGCCAAAGGCAGATCTCGAAATCAGTCGTAGATCGCATAGCCATTGCCCGTAAAGGTCCCGGTAGCGCGTAGCAGGTGGAACTCATGCAACTATTATTTTATTTATTGGAAGGCAGAAGGGAGAGTCAAAGTCACTAAAGACCGGTTGGCAGGTCCTTGCGAGTGATTATACTTTCGACATGAAACTGAAGCGGCCATTCAGTCCGTATTCTCTTTTTTAGCCCGGCTCGGGCACACATATCGTCTGACTTCCATCGGTAGTGCCTTTGGATAGAGGTTTCACTCCACCTTTATCGGCGGAGATTCTTCTTTTCTTTAAGCTTTAAGAAAGGGTCTGGTTAGCCAGAAAGCTACGACTATGTATTGTGGGAAAGCTGTCCTCGCGCCAATCTCCATGGGAGCCCCTCTTATAGTATAGGTAGTATAGGCTTTCTCTCGCTACAGGAACATGTCCGCCCGGTGTCTACCTTGGGATTGATGAGTCTTACCTAATCGGGAATCGATCTAGTCACAATTCTCCTGCATTAGCCTATTTGATCTATCAATCATAAGACGAGACCAGATTCTCATGGGTGGTAGGATCCTTATTTGGATTGGAATAAAGTCTAGTGAAAGGGCATTCTTTCAGCATATGCAAAAAAATATGTGACAAGGTCATAAACCAAAGGATCTATACCATGTCTGGTATCTGATTCCGGGGTTTCTTAGTCGAAAGGGAGGGTTCCAAGGGCAGCTTCAGTCTTTGATCAGCGGGGCGATGCCCAACCTATTACCGAGAGGAAATGGATCCATTGCATGCCGGCCTAGTGTATAGGGACTCATCAATAATGATGAGGATGGGGTCGGTCCGGTTGAATACGTAGTCCAAAAGACTATTCCCAAGGTAAGCAGAAGCCCAAATCTCTCCGTAAAGTAAAGAAGTAGCCCGGCCAACGGACTCGCTGATGTATGGAGACGGAGCAGGATACCTTTCATTTGAAGACGGAAGAGACGGTTTTGAATACCCCGAGGGGAGGGTTTGGCACGCCTTGATACGACTAGGTGCCATCTCTTTTTGTACCGCTCGATGAATGAGAGTTCCCGTCGCCCGGCTGTTGAGGACAGCTATTGAAGGATTTACTTAGAGGGTAGAGGCTGTTTTTCTACATTCAGCTGGAGGGGTTTTTTCTTTTGTTCCCGTTGCTGGGGGCGTTACTCCCAACCCCCTTTTGGGGTGTGGGGTGCCTGCCATAGATCGATTAGACCTTCCAGATGGGGTCATCAATACCAGAGCGAGAGGGAGTTTCACTTACTTTTTCTTTGAGAGAAGGGTCTCGTTCCAAGGCCTTCTCCTTTGTCTTTTGGCACTTGGCAACGGCATTCAAGGTCTGCCACATCTTTACTTGGGGCATTCTTTTTTTCTTAGTTAGCAGGGCTAGACCCAGTCCTCACTCACCCTTTTGAATCATTGTTAGTGGCTGTCGCCGAGCTTACAGAGGGGTCAATCTCTCAAGTCTACTCACCTGCCAAGGGAACCTCAGATTGACTTGCCATAGGAGAAGGGGTGGCTGGTCTACGAGCATCTTCGTACTTTGATTTAAGGGACACAGCAGTCGGAGACTAGTAAGGGTTTCACTCAGTGATACCAGTTGGGGCAACATCCACTTCTGTTTTTGCGGACTCCTTCATCACACTTTTCTCCACCGAGAGCAGACTTCTTGAGAGATCAGAACAAACTCCTTGACTGGAGGGAGGAGTATGAGTTCATGCATTAAGCGCTTGTCCATAGTCGATCTGCTCTTTATAATTAGGGCAGACCAGACAGGAACAATACGTAGCGTGCTGCCCGAGCAAGCACCACTGCTTGTTGCGAACTATCCCCAAATCTCGTATATAAAATAGATAGCGAATCCCCATCCTCTTCAACTAAGAAGCCGTTCATCTCAAGGCATCCGAACGAGATCAACTTCTCTCTTTAAGGTTCTAGACCTCAACTCGATAAAATAAGAACCCTCAAACTGAAAGGCAGAACATACTGAAAGCAAACGAGCTTGTTACATTGAGAACCCCAACTCCAGCAAACAAGAAAAAAGAATTCGAGAGTGTTCAAAAAACCCTCTCCTTGTTGATAAAAAACCCCCTCTCTTTCAAGGAGACTTGGCATTTCTCTGCTGTCCTCCCCGTGGAGGCGATCTTCCCAGTGGTTCCGCTCCCTTGGTGCTGCATCTTTGGGTTCATCCCTGCTCCCCAGTAAGGGTTCAATCCCTGCTCTAGGTTTATCCTACCCGGAAACACATGACATATCAGGAAAGCTTTCGGCGGAAACTCTCCCCTTTTTCTCTTCTTATTTTATTGCTGCTTTTTAGCTTCTTTCTCAAAAAGAGAATATATAAAATAATCTCTTGAACAAACAGAATGAAATTAAACCCCCGTTGAAGTAGAAACCAAGCTGGCAAAAGAGGAGGCGTGAAACCTCCCTAATCAAAAACCTCCGCCTC